ATAGAGATTTGATGAAACCCGTCTTGTCCTCAGCCGAAAGGGAAGGAAGATGGAGGTTGGCAGGCACCGGCCGGTAGCCTTGATCTTTGGTGTAGATAAACCTTAAAAAAGTTGCAACTTCGCATGGTTTGTCCCCCTTGGGAACCAGTCTTGCTCCATTAGCAATCGGACTGGAAATACGATTCCCTCTTTTCCTGGAGTTGGCAAACCGATGGAAGAATGCCGTCGCCGGATTGCCCTATTGCAGCCACCTGATCCTATCTTTCTATCTCCAACATATCTCTTAGAGAAGAAAGAGTGCTTGAGCTAGGTGATGGAAGAGTCACGTGCTTTTAACTCGGATTGCTCCAGCGGTCTGTCCTCTTCCACACGTTTCCCATTTTTGGAATATCCAACATCAACCGGGACTTGGCTTCATTCACGCTGCTTTCAAATTGCCTTTGCTTGAAATCTTATTGGATATGCTTTAGTTTACGCATAAAGCGTGGCACGCCCACCCAGTGACTATGTAACTTCCATCATGCATCAATACGTCTATCAAGTCTGTGTTGAAGCCACATCAGTTCAAAACCAAACTGGGACCCTAGGAGTCCATTGGTGTCAAGAAGGACGGGAGAGTGGTCCGAGGTCGTTTGGCCAGGGTAACCAAGGAAGTGTCTGGAAAGGAAGCTTACCAATCAGGAGTGGCTAAGAATCTGTCAAGGCGGGATAGAACTGGAACTTCTTGGTTGTTCTACCAAGTCAATTTTTCTCCACCAAGAGGGAAGTCCATAAGTTGACAACGGTTGATGAAGCTATCAAACTCGTGCATGCAAGACGTCGTCTGACCACCCTAGATCTTTCATGTGGGAACCTTAATCCGTTTAAGTCGCAGCCAATGCACCACAGAAGAGACCATCTGGAATGAATAGGGTCGAGTTCCGACCAGAAGATTGGTTGAAAAGAAGCATCGTTGGGACCATAAACACAGGTCCGAAGGCAGCAGAAACAGGAGTCTTTAGTAGCGAAGGCCACAGAGAAAGAAATCTCCGATGAATTCTCCGGTTTTCACCAAGAGATCCAGATTCATAACACCGCGATTTCCCTAGATGCACCAATAGCAGCTCGAGAGACCGACTCAACAATTCTATTTTGCTTTTCGCGCTTCCAAGATACCGAACGAAGATAGTTTGGTTTCCTGAAGCAAGACCAAATCCGGATTGATTGGAAGAGTTGAGGAGGCCTTTTAAACTTTGACATTTGTAGGGGTTACCAAAACCTCGGACATTAACGGACAGGAGCTACATCTACGACCAGCACGACTCTTTCGTCCCCTGCCCCTGCTGCTACTTGGGGACGATGCAAGGGAACCAACTTTTGAATCGTAGTTTATGTTGCACTCATGCTTCCTGAGTTCGCGGGAAACAGCCAGTGTAGCCGTAATAGTGCCGGTTGGTAAGAGCAGTCAGAGCTATCAGGTAAGAAAGAGGTAGTAAACAAGCAGGGTTTGGTGGTTCAAGCAGTCTCAAAGCTTGTTCGGTAAGCGGGAAGGAAGCCAGAAAGTCAAGTCAGGTTTAGCTCTCAGTCAGGAGCTGTCAGGTAGCAGCAGTCGAATGAGACCAGCTAGAAAGCTTTAAGGGAAGAAGACAGGGAATAAGCAGCATATATAAATGTTTTAAGCATAGAGGTTTCCACAGTAAGGTCAGTGTCCGGTAACCAGAGAACAAGAATACTTGTTTGAACTGAAGGGTAAGGAGTCTGGCGAGCCCTAAAGGGCTAGCACAGATAAGAATCCCGGTGTTTAGTAGTCCGATAGCCAAGCAGAATAGTCCTAGTAGTCAGATAGTCAGGTAGTCGAGCAAACAAGCAAGCCGGTAAGCCAGAAGTGCAGGCCCAAGACAAGCAAGAACTGGCAGTCAGCACCGATCAGGCAGGAAGCAGACAGTAAGCTAAGAATACTGGTGTCAGGTGGTAGTTCAGCCAAAGCCGTAGTTCAACCAGAACAGTAGGGCAAGCAATGTGGGCAGGGCAGGAAAGAGCATAGGCAAGAATCCCAAGTTTGCATTAACCAACAAGCAAGAAGCAAGCAAAGTACGGCAGGAAAGAGTACGACAGGAAAGAAATAGGAAAGTTTACACAGCACATATATAACTAACTATTATAACTTACTTATATACTATCTTACTTACTTTAGTTAGTAAGATAGTATATAAGTTCTAATATATAGGTTTCTCATTGTCGTATGAATAGGCGAGTCCTTGGCCGTGGATTCTGCCCCAGGGATACGGTTCAACTCCCTCCTGAGATAAGCCCAAGTCAAAGATAAAGGCGATGCGAAGGCCCGGGTATGGGAAGAGACGAGAGTTCACACATCGTGGTGTCGTGTAGAATGGAATTGCTGTGCTAAGCAAAGTCTCGCCACTCATTTCATTGCATTAATTGAAATAAGGCGAACGTCACTCCGCTTTGAGATCCACATCAGTCGAGGCAGCTGAACCATTGAGTGGTGTACCCATTTAACTAGAGGCTCAGCCTCTCGCGCTTATGTGTTAAGTAAAGTGAGAATGTGCGCTTCCTAGCTTACTCGCCGCAGATAGGCAGTCCCCTTCTATTCTGACGGGTCGACTTTCCGCACTCCGCCCGGCTCTTTATTGTATTTCGGTGATGAAGAGGCCAGAACCCGTGTAGGCGACCAGAGATGCCGCCTTTGTCTACTAACTTTCTGGACGTTCAAAAGAGAAAAAATGGAACAACACACACACACAAATAAAAGATTTATTTAGACTAGTGTATGGTAGGCCGGAGGTACGCTTGCTTATAAAAAGTTTTCATTGTATGATAGCTTAGCTCTCTCTACTTTTTGCTTAAGTAAGCCATCGTGTCGTGTGGATGGATGGGATGCGGCATGGATAGCGTGATTCGACGGTTTCAGAAGAAGCAAGAAAGGTTGGAACCTAGCTATTGCCCAACCGCTGTCGCTCCTATCCAACGTATTCCCTTTTTTTCTTTCAGTCAAGTCCCTCTCTTATTCAAGAGAGTCACTTCCTTCCTTCGGCACTCGCCTCCATGAAGCACTGGGTTGGTGGCAACTATGACTTCCAGTAGATCCCTCTTTTCTGGCACTTATACTGATATTGGATAGAAAGGAAGATCAGGGGATAGACACATAAAGACTGTAGGAAATGTAGGAAGTTAGGGCATCTAGTGCTTCTGCCTTCGAGTCAGTTTGAAAGCTATCCTATGTGAAAGCATATCCCATTGGAGGTGAAAGTGAATATTACCGGTAAAAAATATCGCCCTTGCTTGTCTTACGATTGGCTTTCAAGCTGATTGATAATTGATACCCGGCCTCCCTATTGATTTGGGATTTTACCTATTGAGAAGAGATCTTGTCCATCAAGGAAATAAGAATCATAAGGCACGACCACACTCTCTTGCCTTTTTTGGATCTTGGCGCGCTAGTTCAAGCAAGCTGATAGGATCCGCTGGTTTGAAAGCCTTTTAGGAGTGATCTGTCTTTCCCTCTAACCTTTCCCCATACTCAAGAACTGGCTGCTTTGCTGGAACTGAGGATATCTTAAAGAAGGAATCCACCTCCACGTAAGCGCACTCCCTTTTCTCTTAGAGTTAGGCTCCATATTCCTCTTTTGAACCATCCCTTGCTTTCACTTTTGACTTCCTTTGAGGTTCTGGTTATACTCACCCGCTTACACTCACTATTCTAGTTAGAAGGTAATATGCTTATACAGGTTCTGCTTACACTCTCTATTCTGTTACACTCACTACTAGAAATATGCCAGAGAATGGGCCAGAAATTGGGGGAACTGAAAGGCCCGCTGCTTTTTACCCATATAGCACTGAAACTCTATCAATGGCTGAAACAGCCTGGACTGACACTGCCTATTCCTCCAAGGGGAATAGGGATACTTTTCACTGTAAGATCAAAGGGGGCTTTTTACTGAAGCTTCGTCAACAAATACTTATACTGTCGCTTATTCAACAACTATAGGTTATGGAAACTAATGGTTATCCAGAGTCTTCTACTGGCTGTGGCGAGAAGGTCTGTAAAGCACTTGAGCGAAGCGAGAAGGCAGATATCTTTTCTTTTTTCCTTTCAATCTTAATATTCATTAAAAGATAAGCTGATGAGGTTAACGTTTAAGAAAAAATGAAATAAAGAAATTTACTTGAGTTGAGCACTTCCTGCCTTACTTGATGCTCGCTCTAACCCTTACAAAAGCCATGAAAAGCACATTAGGGCTTAAGCTAAAGACTACAAACCCGAAAGAATCTAAGGCATAATATTAGGTAGAAGGCAATGAAATTGGATGAATAGAAACTTGCACTTTTTCGAAATCCCTATGAACAAGTAGATCTCTCTGAACTGGCCTCCACAGACTCTGAAATGAAATTAGGAGACTGATAGGTTGAGGGTGCTCGACCAACCCTTTTACCTTATCCTCCTCTGATAGAAGGGGAGCCACTTTCTTCCTCGGAATCTTAGAACTCCACTTACTTGAAGGGGATAGAATGCCCCAGGGGACAGATAGCGGGAAATCCACAATCTTTGAAGAAAGACATAGCCACAGATACCTTCTCATAAAGCCTATCTCGAGCTACCTTACCCATCCAGAGCGTTACCTGTGACTTTGCGTAGCCGTCACGCCCTTAATGATAGGTTTTGAAAAAGACTTTTCATGTCATTCCCATTTAGGTCCGATTCGGATCCCTCCGTTGTTTTCCTTTCCTCCCGAACCTTTTCCTCGAAATGAGAAAGAATCTGGTACACTCGAATTGTATTATTTAAGTGCTTATTGCTTGCCAAAGATCCTACTTCTACAATTGGTAGGTCACCGGGTTATTCAAATAAGTCGTGTTTTCCGTAGTTTTCCCATGTTACAACTTCCGTACCAATTCGATCGATCCGGAATGGATCGGTTAAACATTCTATTAGGGAGCCCGGTCTTGACTCTTCTGTGTGGTATTCATTCTCGTTCGGCTCTTGGAATCACATCCAGCAGTGGTTGGAACAGCTCGCAAAATCCAACCACTTCACCTACTTCATTGCCCCCAACCGTTTCCCGTACCTCTATTGAAACAGAATGGTTTCATGTTCTTTCATCGATGGGTTATTCCTCTCCGTTCGTATCTCCTTATCCAATTTCGGTCTCGATTAGTTCACAAGATTGAATGGCCAAGTCATTGAAAAGCCGTCATTCGATTGTTTTCCAAGAATGTTGAGCCGGGCCCGGGTATGTAAGTTAAGCCATGTATCTGGGAGGAACTTCTAAGAAGGGCTTTCGGTTTTTTGCACCCAGTTTTGGCATAGCACCTATATTTCGATTCATCCTCTTATTCCAAGGGTTTCATAAGTAGTTATTTAAGTCCAACCAACCTATTCTATTTTTTGTTTTGATTAGCTTGCCTTGGTGGAAGAGAATTCGAGATAGAGGGCTTAACCGATTCAATGAAATTCCTCTCTGATCCGCTTTGAAGCTCCAGTTGAGAGGGAAATAGGTGGGATTCGAGCCTCTGCTTTCGATCCATCTCTCCCAGAACCATTTCCATCGACGATTTAAAGATGCGCCAGCCCTTCCCTCCTGAACATTATCAGCAGCCGTAACAGATCCCAGGCTCATAGATTCAGGTGGGATATGCCCAGGTTCAGGATTCGAGACTGAAAGATCAGTTGGTTGACTTACCTCATTCCCATCACCAGTGTCAGTAGCAACAAAAATTCCTTTGTAACCAGCAAAAAAAAGTGCTAAGGCACTCTTTGATGCTGGAGTTTGCTGGGCCAAGGGCTTTGATTTATAAAGTGGACCAGGGGACTGAACCAACAACTGTGCTAATTGTGTAGCCAGCCTGTAGGGCTTGTTAAATACTAAAGGGGATCTTCTGGCCCTTCTTTCCCATAACGGTTGGCATAGCCCACCAGCTCCGCTACCTGAGTTTTGTGTAATAATAAAACATTGCTGATTCCAGTTTGCCTTCAGAATTGTACAGTGGTTTGTATGCATCTAGCATACTGTACCATGCTGGTTGCTCCCAAATCTCTATGTCCTTCGAATAAGGCCTCCTGCAGAAGTGTATTTCATCCTTCAAAATTGCTTTGGGATCTTGCTTTTCCCATCCCATCGTTTGACGAAGCCTTGTCTTCTCTGTCAAACTCACTGCATCTGGAGCAGTCCCAGGGAATCTTTCCCAAAACCAAGAAAGTAGCAACCAGAATGTTGCGTAGACGGTTATTTCTGATAACATTCTCTGCATCTTCGTTTCTGATGTCTGTGTAAATGTAGTTAAATGAATAGTACAAGTGGGCTGTTACTGCTGGAGCCAATGCCCATTTTTCACCTGAAGCCAGTCAACTAGCGGGGCCATAAGTGCACGAGGGCACCTCATCAGCAGGATAGTTTAGTTGCACGCTTTTCTGAAGCCAATAAGCCAAGAATGTGCCGCAAGCGCCTCTAAATCGAAATATGAGTCAGAGCTGTAATGGATCGATCGGCTTATATACTTCCACTGGCCGATTCTCTTTTGGATGACTTTTCTTTTGTAATGATGAACTGTCGCGGCCGATCCATAAGCGATCGGCCTTTTGCTTGTATTCCTAGCCTTGTACTGCATTGGAATCCAGATCTTTCTTGGCCGATTGTTGACTTTCTGGCTTTTCATACTTTCTCGCTATAGGAGAATGAAATGAAAAACCAGAGAGAGAGACGGATGGAACAGGGAATGTATGCTACCCCTTTTCCGTAGCTAGCCTCCGAAGAACAACTGCTAAAGAGAGAATGCCCTGTAGAACGTTTATAGCAAACCAACTGTGAATGAAAATGTTCGGACTGGGGAGTGCCAAGGCCGGGTTCAAACCTCAAAGTGAAAAGCACGTTGTACCACTTTGTCTGCAGCCAACCAAGTCTCCTTGATTGATGACCTATCCCTCTCGTAAAACCCCTGACCCTAAATCGTGAATTCTTCTTTTCCAAAAGACCAACCCTGCGGCCTGAGTTTCCCATAAACAACCCCAAGAAAGCAGTTTTCGGCAAGCCGGCATCGAGGCCGAAGGCTAAAAAAGCGGTGAAAAGGGCAAGCGGATCGACTTTTGGGGACAGCGCTTTCTACTTACTAAGATGGATAGCCAAAACCACAGGCAGGGTCTGGAAGAAAGGAAATCCAATGGATTCTGATGATAGAGAGTGGGACATAGGAAAGAGAGATCACGGACCGCATCGTGGAGAACTCAAAAAGAGCATTGGCAGTCAACTTTCGCGCGTGGCTCCTCGATTTCCGGCAAACGAGACTGCGCCCGGGATACTGTATTACAATACAAGCGCGGGTCAGACACCAAGGCAGGTCTTCTGTTCGGCGGAAAGGACCGATGAGTGCAGGAGTCTGGTAACCAAGGTGGAGAATGATGGCAGTAAGTTAGAGGACAAGACAGATTCAGCCGATAAGGAAACAAGACTCTGCAGGCCGCGCATAAGCAGCTTTCACATCATCCTCAGACGAAGGGACGGTGGTCGGACCCTATCAAGGGGATCGGGCTGCTCCAAGGCAGATAAAAGTTCATCAAGCTCGATACAGGCAGCCTCGGGGTCAAGAGGGGGATACTATTTATGCGTAGGAGAGGGCAGGATCATTTCTTCCATCTTGCTTGTCGGCCTAAGAGGGTTATCCTGATTGCTCGGAGCGAGTTTGGCCGAAGGTGGTGAAATAGAGGTCCAACCAGCTACGAGCGACCCGATGGCGATTGACTGAGACTACCCCGGTTCCAATAGAAGCTCCGGCAGAGAGCGGAGAACCAGAACTCTCGGTCGTCGAAGCCCTGACGAAGAATGGGTCTTACTAAAAAAAAAGCACGGCAGAAGTGAAGTTGGTGAAACCAATGGCCGCGAATGACGTGCAAGGTGCAAGGCCAATTCAGTCTGATCGAATCTCCCTTTTGATTGGGAATGTACAAATGTACCATTCGATGGCTTTTGGCTGTAAGGTCGGTTGAGGAAAAACGAACCAGGGATGTAGAAGATCTAATCTCGCTTTGGCCAGCTCACACGCTAAAGAATCTGGCGCATTGAACCTATGCTGGGTTTATTAGCCATACAACGCACTTTCCGGTTCTGACCGGGCCTCTTAGGTTTGCTGAAGAACCGTGAGACCAGTAACGTTGGTTGGTGCATCATCCTTCTTCTTTGAATTCGCAACTATGGCAACAGTTCTTTTCGGCACCTTGAGCCTCTTGAGTAGAGCAGAAAGGATTGGAACGGAATTTTCTCTTTCGTTGTGGCAGGATCGTTAGTCTGGGCATCTTTGGTGTAACTGGAAGGTGGTGCACTCTCGGTACTCTCATCTTGAGTGAGCCTTTCGGCCTGTGAGGATCGAGGTTTTCGGATTCGGTCCCTTCTTCTTTATTCCGCCTTGAATTTAGCATGCCTCCTTGATCACGGATGTTAGGTCAGGTGGATGGGGAGAGAGGTGCACAATAGCCCATTTTCGAGAGGGGGTTGTACGACTCACTGGTCTGCGAATGCCCTCTCTTCCTAAGGCTCTACCTTTTGCTGGTGCTTGCTTTCTTCTGGTCAAGTAAGAGTGAGATTTGAGTCCTTTTGACAAGGTTAGGGGCTTAGTTTTATCAAACTCTTTTGAGGAAAGCAAGCAGTAGTCCTTCACAATACTCTTTTTCCTTCTACCATGAGATCGACTGACGATCGACGAATGGATTCGAGCTGGCTTGAACCTTTTCTTTTGCGTCTTGCATGTGAGGAATGTTTTTGAGTTAAAGAATATATTCGAATTTCTCAAGAGAAGAGGATAAAACTCCAAAGTATGGTCAACCAAAGAACCCAATATTCGTCTGACTTTCTTTCCAAATTTTGCATGTCTGGGCTATGACCTTTCGAGGTCGGAAAGAAAATAGGCCTTTGTTTGGCTCTTTCACTCTCGAATTCTCCATCCGATCAAGTGTAGACTAAGATAGGTGCCGACAAGGCATATGTATATGAGTCTGAACCCCTAGTCTTCGGCTGATGATCTGCCTGATTTCGATCTAAGGACTAGCAAGCAGAAGTGAGAAGCTCGACTCGCCCATGGATCATAGGTCAGTTCAGGAAAAAGATCCAGCTCAGGCGAAAAAGGGCTTTCGCTACCCGAGATCAGAGCTCACCGATGATCTGGCTACTTCCCTTTCCTTGAAGCTTACTAGTTTTTTTGAGGTTCTTTTTTGCTTACTTTTTGGGCTGCTGAGAAAGCTATCCCTGACATTAGATCTGCTGCTTCGTCTGGCTAGTACCGCTATCGCACATCTTATTGCTCTCGATAATAGCTTCCTTACCTTCCCGCTCTAACCGCTGCTCTTCAACGAAAACTCTATCCCCCAGTCTTCCGGAGCCTATTAAATCCCGCCTTTTTTCGCTCAGAAGCAAACTGGGTAAAGGTTGGGTCAGGAAAGATAGACAAACCAGTCCCACATAGAAATCGAAAGAAGAGTAGTCTCCGGTAGAAAGAAGAAAGCTGCGGTTTTGGTTTTCACTTGACTTCGGTACTTCAACGGGCAAAAGAAAATGGATCCGCAATGAAGAAGAAAGACCTTCTAATGAGCTCACAACTTGGATCTCCCAACCTATGTTGTACCTATCCCATAGGGCCATGGGTGGGGCTCGGTGAATCTGACAAACTCTCTCGTCAGACTAGAACAACTGAGGACTATCAAGCTATTATCGACTACCTATCATGTGAATGAACCTAATGCGAGCTCCCTTGGTCCTCAATTTGACTAACCGACCCTAGTATATAGAGCCCATGGTCTTTAGTCTACTTTCACACCTCGCTCTTCAAACTCAAGCTGAAGGCAGTGGCATAGTCCAAAAGAAGAGTGAGTCAAGATATCTTCCCAGCGACAAGATCTTATTGGGCCTCAAAGGTTGCTGCTCTTGAATCTTACTTTATGAAAAATGAGCGAGCAAAAGGCCAAAGGAAGTAAGCAAAAGAAGAAACTTCAATCGAAATGGTTTCAGACATCAGCAAAGGAGTGGGCCATGGAAGGAATACGGATCAGGTCAATAAAGCTAGCTGGAGAGGTCGAAATCAAAGGCTTTAGCAGATCAACAAGCTGTTCGTTCACACCTTTCATGAAGGAAAATTACCAGATTTGCGAAAGGATCCTACTCAATCCAGCTGGGGCTCTCCGCTCCCGCTTCCATCTCTATCTCATTCCGAGGGGACCAGGTAGGTAGATCAAGAGACGGAGATATGATCCCCAATTCGATGGACGAGAAGAAATGGAATCAATACACTCGATCCATTGCTTCTACCCCTCTCCGATGCAGCCAGCCCGGGACCCGGACTCGGATTGAAGCCACTGTAGTTCAGATTCCGCCTTACGACTGAGTGAGTGAAGGTTGGTTGGGAGTGGGCTGTTCGGGTACAACAGGGAAAAGAGGGCTTAACTAAGGGATGGGCTGGGGAAAAGATAAGCTGGTTCGAGCTCAAAAAGAATAGGGACCACCTTTCGAGAACTGGGGGAATTCTTTGTGAACGATGGATGAGACAAATGATCGGACCAGTGACGAGCCTCCGCTGTTGAGTCAAGGGTTGTTTACCCGGAGGAGAACGAAGGGCTGCAATTAAGCATATGCAAGAAAGGGAAATACACCTTTCGATCAGGTGCAGGGGCCGGTCCGGGTCACGCGCTATTCCTAAGACAAAGATGCCCTCTCGTCTAAGCCACAGATTGTCCTCCGCGTCCATTTTTCGACTGAATCTGATTTGTTGGGTGCATTGGCCATCATCTCGATTCAGAATTTTTTTGAAGTAGGCAACAACCAATTTGCCAATTTCCTCGGCATCTGAAATGATATTGCCGTCTGGGTCTTTGATTTCTGAAATGGTTTTTCTAGTTTTCCAAGTTACCATTGATGCATGAAAAAACTTAGTGTTCCTGTCCCCGAGGTGTAACCAGTCCACTCTTAACCTCTGGCGGTAGAACGCTTCCTCATTGTCAAGATCTCTTTCAAGCTTTTCAGAGAGCTCCTTCTCTTTAATTGCCAGTCTTGATCTTGCGGATCGGATCTGGATGTCTGAAAGCTGGAGCCGAGTTGATAGGACAGCCCTATGGACGTTCCCGAAGACTTTCTTATTCCATATTATAAGTGCTTCCTTCACCGCTTTTAGTTTCCTCGCGACGACGTACATTGGGTTGCCCTCATAAGGTTCATTCCAGGCATGACGTACCGTGGCTTCGAAAGATGGATGCTTTATACACATACTGTCAAATCTGAATGGCTTCGGTAATGTCTTTTGGTCGGCTGAAACAAATAGGACAGCTGGAGAGTGGTCGGAGATACCCGCCGGGAAGAATCGGACCAGAGAACTAGGGAACTTGAACATCCAATCGAGATTTCCCATAACGCGGTCAAACTTGCATAGGATCCTGTTGAGACTTGGTTCCAGGTGAGCATATTTCCAGCCGATTTTCTATCTGTCAAGTCACACTCAAGCAAACTAAAGTAAAAAAGTCAAAGGGTACTTTCTTACCACCTATTTTTTCATTGGCAGCTCTAGTGACATTGAAGTTACCCATGACACACCAAGGGCTGCTTATAGATTTTGAGATGGCAATAAAGTCTCGCCAAAGAACCCTCCTCTCCCAAGCAGAATTTGATGCGTAGACAAGGGTTCGGTAGAAAGGTGTAGATGAGCAGGATGGTTGGACACTAAACTAAGATGGATGAGTTGATCAGAAGCATGAAGAAACAGTGTAGAAAATAGCTTAGGATTCCAAAGAGCCCAAATCCTCCTCCTAGGAGAATGATTGTAGTTGTTAATGAAAGCCCCATTCGGAAAGATATCAAAACATACCTGCATTACCCTATAGCACCTTGGTTTCTAAAAGACAGCATAAGTTCAATTTGTTCTCCGCCAACAACTTCCTAACTTCGCAGGCCTATTTAGGCCTCTGATATTCCATACACCGAGATTCATAATGACGGAGGAAGAGGTTAAGAGTTTACCTCAGCTCCATCAGCTGAGCGAGATTTGGAGTGAGTAGGTTCTCTTCGTTACCTTCCTTCAATCATCACTTGTCCAGTCTCTAGATCAGAAGCTGAAGAACGTTGAATGAGAAAAGAGGGGTGTCTGGGAACCGAGGGGGAAGGGACCCCGACAGGATTGCTTGCACTGGTAGAGTGATTGATGGCTATGCCTTTCCGTTTGGAAGCTTCACTCTTCTATCCCTTAGAGGGCACAATCTGTTTCTGCTTATCTTTGATGGACGGAGCAGTTAAAGGACCCTTCGGTGGGACTTCTGACGCTTGAATGAGGGGTTAATCTTAACCCTGATAGGCTGAAGCCTCCGACGGCTCACCTGTCGAAGGCTTAGGAGAGCAGTCATTCGACACTGATTCAACTATCGCGGGAGTTGAAGTGAAGGGATCTTTTCGACAATAGTCCTAATGTGATAGGACTCTTCTTCAGCAGGCTTTTGGACTATCAACCAGTCCGACTCTTGTTGATCCGAAAACCTAAACCTAATTTTTAGTTCATCATCATCTTAAGAATCTCCGAAGACCGTGGTGAAGCATTCTGCAATTTCAACATTTTTGTTATACCCTAACCCAGTAGTGTAGCTAATGGTGCCATTTGACATTCTTTTCCTTCGAGGGACAATTTCCTACATCTTTTCATAGAGCTTGTACGAGGATAATGGAATCCTTAAGTCGGAGCCGATCTTGCGCAATATGTTTCGCTTCTTCTTACTATAATAACTCGTTCTGACTTTGACCCCTATCCCTGCATCCGGATCGATTTCATCTCCTCGTGAGAGACGGAGGTCCGTGGCTACACAATGGCCACATAATAGTGCTAAGAAGGTGGGAGAGGGGTCTAGATCTGAAGAGAGACCTATTGGAAACCATCCCTATATGGGTTAGTTTCCAATGTCGGGACTACACCTCTGGTCGAAGAGAAGAATAGTATCAGCAGGCTGGCCAGTCTGATCGGTATACCGCTGTACATGGATGCACAGACTTCGAAGAGGGAGAGGCTCGCCTATGCTGGGGTGTGCGTTGAGGTGAACGTAAAAAAGGAGCTGCCTAACAGTATAAGAATTGAACTAAAGGATGAGTCTGTGAAGGAAGAATGTGTCGAATATGATGAGAGGCCAACGGTTTGCAAAACATGCCATGCGTTTGGTCATTTGGAGCAAAGATGCCTGACCAAGCCCACTTGGGTAGAAAAGGATCAGGCGCCGAAGGAAAATCCCGATCTTGCCGTGGTCGGAAAGGAGAGTCGAAATGTGATAGAGCAGGTTGACCTTGTCAACGGGTGTTCTGTGAACATTACTGAATCAGCAGGTGGAAGAGATACGAAAGAAAAGGGGGATGTAGGATTGTCAAAGCGGAAGGGGAAAGAGAAAATGAATGAATGTGGCAATAACGGTGTTTGCAAAAATGTCGAGCCGACGGGGTCAGATACCAGTAGTGACAATGGCAAAGGAGGGGAGCTGGACAAATGTTGTGCTAGTGGAATGACCCAACTGGACCTAGTCAGCCCGAACCCTTTTGCGGTTCTAGAGGACCCTGAACAAGAAGAGGCAAAGATGCTAGATCTGGACACTGCTGAACCGAAAGAGATTGCTCAGGATAAGTGTCTGGGTAACAAAACCGAGGAGGGTGTAGTCAAGGAGATAACAATCGAGGAGAGTGATTTGGCCCATAGAAGCGAGGATCTGGAAGAGAGGGTTGATACTGGGTCCACTATGGCAGTGACTGAGGGGGACTTGTTCTGTGATAAAAAAATTGACTCCAAAGAAGAACTTCAGGGCAGCCAATCCTAAGAAAAGAGGTGAACCTGAGAAGAGCAGTCAGAGTAAGCGTTCGGGTGCTGGTGCTATGACCTTAAAGGTGGAAGATCCTCCCCTGGTTCTAACCACCCTGAATGAAGAGTAGGCAAACAAAATGCAGAACATATCTTATATGTTGAATTCTAAGAAAAAGGGGGGAAGGGGAAAAAGCGGATTCCCTCTCCTACTTGAGGAGAGTCCAGCTATCCCTTGTCTTTCTCCTGATTCATGGTCGAGTAAGCTGCTTTGTCCTTAATCTGTCGGGTCGGTCGAGACATGATAGCGGTGAAAAAAAAAAAGAAGTGATCTGAAAGGCAAGATCAAGATGGGGTCATGGTCTGTGAGCTGTTCTGTCAGTCTTTCTCAACAAATGCTCCCGATTGACAAGGGTGAGTTGCATTTTTGAGACGAAACTACTACTTTCTTTCCACTGATCTGTAGGATTTAGTTGAGAATCGGTTCCCAGATAGAGACATTTTGTCTATGGATTTCCCAGCCGTTCGCCTGACAATCCAATATAGCAGGATAACAAGATAGCGAATCCAAGCAAGCACTCTCCAAATGTCGATCCCGAAGTGCCTGCCCTTTCTCTTATCCAATTTTCCTTTCCCTTTCCAGTTGACCTCAAATGCCTAACCAAAACGATGAATCGAACCGAGATCATCTTCCTATTTCCCTTTTCCGTAACCTTCAACTAAGCTTCAAGACCGATTCTCCCCTGTGCAAACTCCTAACTTGGATCTTCCTACCGCTGATGAGAGGCCATCCCCTCCTTCCGCAGACCCCTCCCTACCACAATATATTAAATATGCCTTGTCTGATTTTCCATCCTCCCTCCTCCTTTCAACAGATTCGTAAGGGCAGATCTGGTAGCAAGAGGTCAATTATCAGATCTAGTAAAGGGATTGCCTAGCTAGCGCATATCGAAGAGTTGGAGACTGAGTTCCTGCCACTGTAGAAAAAAGCCGTTGATGGATCAATTTCTGTAGGTGGGTCTCAGAACACTCGGATCGAAACATTCGGATTTGCCGATGAAGAGTACTGCCTTAGAGGGGTAGGGGAAGAACAAACCTTTTCGGGTTACGGGAAGTCCTATCGAGCGACTGGATTAAAGCGAGAAGAAGAAAGTCAAAACTGAAACCTACCGACCAAGCGCGGTGCCTGTGAAGAATAGTGAATGTAGACCGGATAGGAATAGGACTCTTTAGGCGGAGTGGCTTTCTTGGAGCAGAAGACCACTTGCTCTTCTTGCCCGCCCCTCCGTCTTCCGTTTTTCACAAGGGATTATGCCTTGAAGAATGAACGACTGAGAGATCCAACTCCGGTGCTAGGAAACTCCCGATCAAGCGCTTCCGAGACTGGAGTTCCCTTACCAAGAGCACAGTGATGAGCAGGCACAGGATCCAGCAAAACGGGAGGAAGGAGAGTCCCACCTCTTTGATTGAAGTGCGAATTCTTCCTTGGAAAGGCGTGGAAATCCACCAGAGCTTGCTCATCGAAGAAGAAAAGCGGGCTCTATACGCCTTGCAGAATGGAAAGCCTTGGATGGTCTTGAAAAAGCCTTTGAAAGCTCACTCAACACTCGAGTGACATCATTAAGCTCATAGGAGATTATTTTGACAAAAAGATTAGAGTCCTCCTTCGGCCTTTCTTTTTTGTTTTTGGAAGCGGATCCCCATACAATTGGTGTGATGATGTCAGGAAAGGGCCACGTCACCTAGAAGTCTGTCTCCTTGATTTGAGTGAGGCAGGCGAGCTTCTTCCTTAGCTGTACGTAAAGGAAGCAGGGTGCTTCAAGAGGATAGGGTGGAATTGACCCCAGTATGCCAATCCAAGTCAGAAGACTGAGTCTCAGAGTCAGTCAAGAGTCCTTCCATACCGAGTGGGAAGGCCGACGGGTCGATGAGTCAGTCGCAGTGGAGTTGTTTGGAGTTTCCTTGGTGGACAAGAGAGAGCCAAATCAGACTCGTGAGGTCGGTGAACTAGGTGGAAAGTGCAGGTCAGCGCTGTGGAGATAGGAAAGGCTGATGGATGGATCCTGCCACTGTCTTTGAACCGAGACTAGGCAATTGATAAGACCATACCATAGAGAGCGTAGAAAATACTCTAATTAATCAACTTTGAGCTCAATAAAAACTGGGCTGGAAGAGCGTCAATCGGTGCGTCTTTCGCTTCCAAATCGTCTTTGCCCATTTTGCACTTCTCTTCTGCATACGACTTTCCACTGGTTCCATTCCTGATGACTTCTCCGAATGAAGGAAGTGAGAAAAGGCCTGAGTCAATCAGTCGTAGGTCAATCCATCCAAGAAGACCTCAGGATTTGTATCCTGATTGGTTCTTGCACACGCTTGCTTTCCAACATGAGCTTCTTCTGAGCCCTCAACATGGCAAATGAAGCCAATCTTCTTGGTTGGTACGGACCAGCTCGGGGCTTTCTTTCATAGGGTCCAAATAGCGTCCGTGTAGTGCATCATTTTCACTCACTCTCTCTTGAATGAGATGTCAAACTGGTCCGCCCCTCTCTTTTGGATGACTGATCAACACCTGTTACGAGCTACCCCCTGACGAAAGCACAGACCTATCTCCGGTCTCCTGGTCACCAAAACACGTTCTCGGGGTTCTCTTGCCTAATTCACCCTTTCTGTAGGTCAAGATCAACAGGATTGGTTGGGTGGCTGGACAGCTGACTGATCAGCTCGAAAGAAGAATGCAACGAATGATGAATGAGGGTCGATTGCTCGGAAGTCAACCAATCTTGTTCATCTGCGGATGCCAATAAGCAACTAGTCGTGCCGGGATCAATCAGTCCAACTATACCTGACGGTTGAATTGCATAGAGAAGGGTAACAACCTTTTATTACCTTCTAAGTAACCTTCGGTGGATTTCGAAATGCGTTCTTAGCATCTACGGACAAGCCGTTTCTGGCGGCTAGTGCCCCACTAGTCAAGTTGACAGATTCGTATTACTTCGATATAACTATAACTGTCAGAGCCCCTTCTCGAACTCCTAGAAAATGCTATTCCATCGGGTTACCACGCCCGCCCGATGTCAACTCGTAAGAAGCGAAGGGTAGACCTTGATCTTCTTTGTTCAATACAGCCCCGCATTTCAAACCATTTCTCTTCCTCATTCCGAGAAAATCAAGTGAAAAAAAAAAAAATGTTATACATACATCATACCTCTCACTGGCGAATTCCCAACCTCTTTGATCTCTTGCTGGCATTTGGTACCATTCTATTCTAGTGCTTTCTTGCACATCACATTTTCAGATGTATGGTTGTCTGTGGGCTGTTTATGGGCAATCTCTTATTCTTCCCTTTTCTGTCTTCCCTCTAAAACTCTCTCCCTCAGGAAAGTAGGACATTTATATATTAGTGTGAGGCACTCTCGTGCCGTCTCACTCGACTCGTGAAGTCTCTTTCTTAGAATCTGAATCTCAATGTTCTACTAGTCAAATACAAAAATAGGAAGATCACGAAATTTTTTTTTTCTCGTCTTTCTGTCATTCTCAGTAGTCTTTCATGAACTCTGACTCCGAAAGTGGCAGTTGAATAACCGTTCTTCAGGCTTTCTAGCCTAGGGTTCGACTCCTGCTTGCCAATTTTGAGGTCAATAGTATAGTAAATTAGTTGAGCAAGAATTTCTCTAGCGGAAAAGCAATGCTTTTGAATGGTATTTCAGGGAGATAACTTAGTACATTCTGGTCCAATAGTGCTTTACGGAGTCGGTAAACCAGGGTTGAAGCCAACTCATTCATTCATTCACACGAGATTGCAGTTGTCATTCTGATGGAGTCTTCAGTGGGACTAGTTGGACGAGATCGTTCGAGAGTTTCTTTCATTAGTCGAAGGTAGGTATACCAAGCCCACATGGCCGAAAAGATGATTGTTGCTTCGCGCATAATCGGGGAGATCAATTTTGACCCGCAAATCAATAGTAGGCCTTCCACTGTTATAAAAAGCTTTCCTGTCTTTCGTAGTCTCCAAGCGTACAAGAGAGAAAGGAGTACTTTCCTGGGCTTTGTTCTCTTTTCACTGGGCAGGATCCTTTTTTTTTTCGATGGTTCCCCTCCGTTATAAAAAGAATGAATGATCAAGATTGAAATGATTATGGAAGGCGTGAGGCTAGAACATGTAAGAATAGGTTTCTTGATAAATCAAAGCAGATAATAAGAGTTCCCAGAAGTCGAATAGAACATGAAAATAGAGGCGCTTTATATTATTTATAAGAAAAGTCAAAGTCAGAAGCCAGCAGCCTTCGGTCCTTCACTCATGCAGCAAAGTCCCTGCAGCCTGGCTCCTGAATCAAAGAAAGTGGTGCTCCGCCGTTGACAGACATGCAGCCGTTCTCTGTCTCGTCCGTGCGTACTAATGAGCAAGCAGTACGAGTCGTGGAGGTGAGAAAGCAAATAGAGCAGAGAAAGGATCTCATCTACCGTACCATTTCACCTTTTTTGGGCCAACAAAAGGAGAGAATAGGACCTGCTTTCGCCACGTCAGAGGGGACCGTACCGCTCCGTCACTTAATCCATGACCCGATGAGTTCTACCCCCCCCATCTCGTTTTTCGGCTTTGGTTGGCAAGTCCAGAGTAGAAAGCGAATCAGGCTGATCGAGCAGCTGAAAAAGGTCCCGCGCTTTAAAACGCGCAGGGCTAAGCTTTGAAGCTGGGCTTTGAGGTTTGAAACGTCGGTTGCGCTCATACGATTGAAAGATTCCTAAAAAAAAAAAAGAAGGCCTTGAGCCGGAGGATTGTACCTGGGAATGGAAGCTCTGTCCCCCTCAAACCGTCTTTCAGGATTTTTTGAAGTACTGGGCCTTTAAGCAGAAGGAATCGTCCCACCGCCTTGAGCTTTTGAATGAGGGGCCTTGGAACGGATCCACATCGTATTCATTACGGAAGATCGATATGGTTCACCAACTTCCTCGTTTCGTTGCTCGGATTCGAGAAATTGTCTTTAAATACAATAGACCTTTTCGTTTTCTAAGACATTAGCAACACTCATCCCGATGGATGAGAGACAACAGATGATGTGGGAGGTGTATTTCCTAAGGAAGAGAATACAAGAAAAAGAGATTAGCAACTTTCAATAGTAGCTCCGAAAGGCATTGTTGAAGGTTCAATCTATATCTCTTCCCCTGCTTTGCCTGCCTGCTGCTCTGCTCTCCCTTCGAATGGATTGGATCCGCTGCCCTGAACATAGAAGCTGAAGATGCGGGCTTAGAGCTTTCACCCCGCATTTTCTTAAGATTTCGACATTCCCTTTCGCTTTCGCTTCTGGGCAAGCGCAGTGGTCAAAGTAGTTCAAGTCAGTGCTTTCCTTCCGGGCGAAGGGAGAAGGCACTCGGTCGTCTATAAAGAGATCAAATAACTATTTCCGGGTACAGGCTTAGATAAAAATCCTTCTTGTGAGATTGACCAGATGAGACAGCTGATACCGAACTACCGCTTGCGTATTTAGTCCTTCGGAACCTTTAAGTGTCCTTCGGACCTTTAAAAGTTTTTGAGATAGGGTTGTGGAGAGAGAGTACTTAAGGGCCTACGTCTAGCTTTAGTCCTGTCTCAGTCGGTAGGCAAGTCAAGTTGGTAAGCCCAAAGTGCGTAAGGCAGTTCAGTGCAAGTGGCTCGTAGATGACCTCCATAAATCCCTCCGCTCGGCTTTCTACTTTCTGCTTTAAACCCTCTCAGCATGCAATTTCCTTTCACCACTGTGAAAAGCTAACGGGGGAGGAAGGAAGAGAGATTGAAATCCTTTGATATCTTCTGATATATTGAGAATGCTGCTGCAGTTTGGTTTCACCTCGTCATGGTGTGAGTGGTTCCGGGCTTGTGTATCCACGATTTGATACTCCATTTTTGATCTACTTGCCCCCCTATGGTGACTTTCAGGGGACTAGAGAGACTAGACAAGGAGATCCTCTTTCTCCATACCGATTCATCTGGATGGCGGACTCCCTTGGTAGGCTTATTGATAAGGTAGCAACTTCGGGACTTGACTCAAGTTTCCATCTCTCACAATCCATACCTGAGACTTTTTTTGGGCTGCCATTATTCACTGGGCGGTGCTCTAAAGCTCTTTGGGAGCTGGTGTTGAAGTGTACTAGGCGCTTGCGGTTAGCCTGGGTCCATTTGTTCTCATTTGCAGATCAGATTTCACTACTGAGATCCTGTCTCCATAGCCTGAAAATTGACTTCTTTTTGCTGTTTTTGATTCCCGTTGGTTGTTGGAAGCTATTCAAAGAGATTGATTATGGAGTGGCCAAGACCTTGGATCTTGCATGAACTTAATGCGGTGGGAAGCTTTTTTCCGGTCAACTCTTTTTGGGTTGGGATGCAAAGGACGAGTCCCCTTAACGCTTGTCAAATGGGCTTGGAGATTTGTGACACAAAACTAGCTGGCGTGGGCTAGGCATATAATAAAGAGCTCAGTCTCTTCCGCAGGGGCAGTTCTTTGAGAACCTTATCAGTCGAGTCCGGGCCTATCGGTCGAAAAGTAATGGGGAGGGGCAGCGAAGTGTAAAGGAATGTAGAAGGTATGAATTTTGGCCCGAGCGAGAGCGGTCTTTAGGTGAGATCAGTGAGACCAACAGATCCGACTCATGCAAGTAGTCGAACAGCAAGCATGTTTAAATCCAAAAAAATCTGTCTTTTGTTCCTTGCGTTAAAGTATGTGTTTAATAGAAGGTAAAGAAAGCAGGCATCGTTTGTTAAGAGAGCGGAAGAGAAGGGCTTCACTTAACAGAAGCCCGGGAATCCCTTCGCTACCGCTTCCTCAAACACGGACTGTCCCGGCATATCTCTTACGGAAGCAAGGCAAGCCGGTACGGACAAGGAAGATCTCCTACTTATGTACTCAAGCCTTCCCCAACCTCACCTTACCTTGACTATTCCGGTACCTTTCTTAACCAACCTATACTAATAACTAACCAGTCTTCTTCTTTTATCACCTTACCCGCATACCACACCTAACCTTTCCTCACCTTGCCAGTTAATCAGTCCTCGCTCGGAACATAGGCATTAGCTACTCGGGTTGAAGCGGTGTCCCTCGCTTGCGGCAGTAGGCTACTGTAAATTTCCGTTTTCATTTCTTTCACCTTGGTCCCCGGGCTGGCTATGTCATCTGTCTACGTTTAGAGTGCTTCCCCACCAATAAAAGGGCAGGAATGATTAATATACAAAAACAAAGAGAAACCAACAAGATAGCGCGTTATAAAGAGCCGACAAGAGAGGTAAACATACCGAGCCAAGAGAGAGAAAGCAGGTTCTTAACCAACACACCAAGGTAGCTGTAGGGAAACCTATGGCTGGATTGAATCCTTCGCTTTCGAACTGTCCGTCAAAGTCATCGTAGGAGAATTAGTTAGGTAGAGGGAAGCGAAGGGGCGACCCATCCCTTGATCCTCACCCGCAAAGCTGTCTGGATCGTGAGGGCGAGTGATTTCTCTTCGACTCCCTGGGCTGTCCGCACCCGACGTTGCCATTACGTCGGTCTCCGGGTTGACGCGAGAGGCGTCACCCTCAACCAAATAGTCTCTAGTAGCAACAAGCCCACCACCCACAGTAGAGCAGAGCCAATCCTCTTATTCTATATGATTGTATCCACATCTATTGATAAAAGAAAGAGCCAGCAAGGGTCGGGCGCGCCGCTAAGCAGCCTTAGAGAGCGGATAGGATGGCGCTACATTTTTCTCCCCAAATGACGTAGATGACTTCTGCACGGAAGCTAGAGTAGAGCACAAAGCAGCACAAGGACCCCATCATACCATGTATAGCCGGACCGAAGTAGACTGACCACGAAGCCGATCTCACTGAAATAGGTTGCACATGGTTCGTATCAACATCGGCACAAATTGAGGTCGAGCACGCATCGCATATAGATGGCTGAACATTCCATCGATAGACTCGAGAAGGACCTGCCTTCCTTATATTATATATATATATATTGTGTATCGTGCCGGCAACGAATGTACCCACTGATTCAATCCCGAACCGAGCCTTAGCCCAGTCCGAACATGAGTTAAGAGCGCCTCTCTTAGTACCAGATGCTGGTTGCAGAGATGCAGACTCGCTCGCTAGCAACCGTCGTGACGAGACGAACGGATCAATGTACCCAAAGCCGGCGATCAATTGGATTTGGAGATGGGAGGAATTTGAACCTAGAAAGCGAAGGAGATCGGGGGTCTACAAACTCCACAGATAAGCGAATCGTCCTCGGCCTTAGTATCATGTCCCCGCGTCAAAGGAACTCAGAATCACTCAGATAGTGGGATTTGTGCGTGCGAGATCGAAGCCCGCGTACTTCTCTCCACAAGCAGCTCTGTAGTCTAAGAGTATATACCAGTACCGCTGGCGAATCGTTCTACCTATAGACAGATGCCCTCAGATCGTCCTAATGACGACTATAGCAAGGGTGTCTGCCTTATTTTAGTATAGATATTTTGCAGCTAATAACTAATTTGAATGAGAACTAGAATTCGAGTGTGACTTGGAGTTATAATGAGAACTTTTTTAAGGTAAATTAGACTTGGAATTAGAATGTTCATTTTAGTGGGAATTTCAAATCAGAATTTCTATTAGAAAGAAAGAAAGATTACTGCACAACTGAACAGCTATTTGATAAATGGAATGTAAGCGGCACTCCCATAAATCTGAAATCGCACAGTCGCAGTCATAAGAAAAAGAATCCCAAAACTGACTCAAATACTCGCACTGACGTTATGATGCTGAGAGAAAGGACCGGAAAACGCTGGATACAAGGCGAGGAAGGCCTAAGAAAAGAAGGAAGCAGGGTGCATTTGTCTGCGCAGTACCACACGAGAAAGTGATGGCAAAGCGCAAACAGAGGCCAAGAAGAAAGATAACAACCGTCAGGCTGTCCCGTTGCAAAACGGACAAGCTTAGGCCACGCGCCCGTCCCTTGTCGTCGGTGCTTGAAAGACATTAGTCCCAAGACCCTCACGGACGATGCTGATCTACAAAAGCGATTCCCTTTGTCTGACTCTTTCAGAAAGAAAACCTCATCTTTGGATGCTCACTACCTCTTCACAGGTCTCAAAAAGCCCTTCTATGCAATGTGGGAAGATGAGTTCTGGTCAGGACTCGACCACACGATTCGCGAGGAATCCATTCCATCCCTTCTGTGCTGCCCTCAAAGCCTACTGCTGCTTTTAGACCGATGAGAGACTGTGCAAACATTCACCCATAGAGGAAATGCTGGAAGAGCAAAACCAGAGCTAGGTCTGGCAGATACTAACTGTTACAATGGCATGACATCCATTTGAAACACGTTTCATCTGCTAACTGCCCCCCTTTCTTTCTATACCTATTTCTTTCTCCTATTGTCTTTATCAACAGGTCTAACAACGGACAGATGGATAGGTAGATTGATTGAAGAGAAATGATTGATGGGTTGGAGGGAAGGAGAAGTGGATGGGGGTTAATAAGTTTTAAGAAAGTGGTTATAATGTCTTGCTTGCCCCTCCTATTGATTGAGTTGGGATGATTGTAGTTGGCTTCCCCGTATGCTTGCTTCCCCCCGATTGGAAGGATTTGAGTGATGATGCTTGATTGAGCTCGGGCTGGATTGCTAGTATTGCTTTATCAATCATGGGGGAGAGAAAAGGAACTGATTGGAGCAGGTGATGTTGACCGGGCGGGCTTAGTAACGAATGGTTCATGAAGGAAGGGGAATGTTGCAGTTGATCAAGGAAGGGCTTGAGTAGAAAAGGAATGGAATTTACTTGCTGGTGTTCACTTTCCGTACCTTGGTTTGTGGGGCAGTGATGCCTCCAAGGTCGGGTAGAGGGAAGAGTGGTTGTGGAATCATTGATCAATACATCATTCCTCGATCAATGGTCGTTAGCGGATTGAGGCAAGGATGGTTTTTGGCTCGGGAAGGGGAATACAGAAGTGCGATCGATCTCGAATCGAACTCCAATCCTTTCCTCGCCATTTCCTACCTATTATTCGGATTGGAAGGCAAGCTTAAGATTAGTGGGGGCTAAAGCAGCAGCTAAAGCCGTTTCGCCCCTATGGACTCGTATGCCTCTCTTTCTTTAGAAGGTCCCTTCTCTCCACTTCTCTTACTACAGCACTTTAAGTCAGAAAGCTGCTAGTCGTACTGACAGCTATGAGTCGGTCAGCTACTATGATCAAGTCGTTGCACCTCTATTCCCTCTAAATATTAAAAAGGGTTCATCAATATCCTGACTTTATTCGATAAGGCGAGTACTTTCTTTCAGAACCAGCAAACGTAGCCGAAGCGAGAAGCTTTGTAGTGCGCTAGCGCGACTTACGTGATAGAGGGCGTTTTGAAGCAGGGTCAGATCCACTTCTATCGGGTAAACTATTAGTGCTTGGATGCCTCTGGACGGACTAGATCTTCTACTAGAACTACTCCCGTGGGATATGGATATTCGACTGAAGCTACTGGTCCCAGAGACATTTGTTGGTGCCGGGCTCTGCTTCGACGCTCCCGACCTTAAACTCCTGACTATGGCTTTATAACCTATAAATATAGGAGCTTCTGCCGGCTCAGATGCTTTCTCTGCAACAAAGGGAGCTTCTTCCTTTCCTCCTCCTGCCTCTGACGCTGGCTTGACCCTTGACTCCGCTACCGGAAAAGCGCTGCGCCCTTGTGTCCCTTGCGCGGGTGATGCCTCTTCCATTAGTGCTGCTTCCTCCGATGCCTCCGCTCGGTCAACCCTCTCTGGAATTTCAGCCTTTTCCGGTTCTGCTTCCACTCCGCCCGCCATCAAGATCTCATTCAACGCCTTCAGTTCCGTCTCCAAGTCAAAGATATTCGGGAATGGAAGCAACAACAGCAGCAGTAGCAACTAACTCTTCTGCCTCGGCTTCAGCCAACACTGGATCAGGAAGGAAAAGATATTCACCATTCTACGCACGCACTGGCAAGTAGAAAAACTTTCGATGCTGCATCGCCCTTCGCTGCCTCATCAGAGGTTGTAAAGACAGAATCGAAGAGAGATAGGGAGTCGGATGGGAGGTCTGGTTAGTTGACTTACTCGGTGGATTCCCCTTCCTCGGTCGGAAGGAGCTCGTCGCCTGACCACCGGCGGGCTTCCGCTGTTCGACGTTATCAAAATCGACAGCGAGCCACGGACTAAGATAGGCTCTTCGCTTGATCCTTCAAAAACGGACAACCTTTCGGTTCGAATCCGAAAGTTCGCTTTTCTTGGCTCGACAAATAAAGAGCTCGACGTGCGGTCAACGCCCGAATCTGCATTGAGTCTTCCTTGAATGTGTGAGCCAACAAGTGGAACGAAAACCATATTCTATCCCGTTATGGGTATCCGCGGTTCCATGGAGTTCCCGAAACTCCACATTTAATGAACATCGAATTGCAGAGGATATAAAGAGCGGGAAATGAGAAAAAACATTCCCTATGCGGAGAGAAAAATCGAGATTTCTCCATTCAAATCCCCATATCAGATACAAATCCTAAGAAGCAGTCTGCAAAGAAGATTTCTCTTTCTGGGATATCACCTCCGCTATGGAAAAGCTTTCGAATCAGCATTGCGCGATGGGCTGACGCCGCGTTCTGACCTCTTTTTATGAATCGCGCTTCCTCAACTGTTCCCACGGGTTTAGACCTAACCGAGGAGCTCAAACTTTGCCCAAGCGGAGAGTCGGGGCGTGGTCGATGCTATTTGGAAATATGATTTTCTCGATTGCTTTCTTAGGTTCAACAATTCGCTTCTCCTTTCTTTTCTGCGGTAGGATATCGGCGACCCGAGTCCAGTTTTTCCGGTATGGCTTTCTTTTTGACATTCTAAACTGGGACTTGAACCATCAAGAAACAATGGGAATGGAACCACGGAATCGCAACAAAGGTAACTGCCCGGTTACCACTCTTTCTACATCCAATTCACTCGCTCGCTTCGGAACAAAAAACTGACCTCGGAAAGAAAAGTCAGGAGCTTTGAGATCGGAGCTTACTGACTGTCCTTCTTTTCTTTACTGGCTGGTCTAAATCCTAACCTCACTGGCTGGCCCTGAAAGCTTGCTTATCGATCCGACTTGGTGACGAATCTTATCCACTATATTTTTTCTGGGCTGGATTGTCGCTTTGGAACCCGAAACACTCGCTTTTGATTTTCTAGCGTGACTAAGGGGAAGGGGCTTGCGGCGCTACAACTTGGTGCCTTTTATGCTTCGTAATCAAATCCATTCGCGTGGTAGTCACGTAAAAAAGGAGTTTATGACTCTTTTAGTATTGTATCTATGGAGTTTGACTGAGCCACTCTGATAAGATTCACTCAATAAGACACAGCAGAGAATGCTGACCCCATCCCCTTGAATATTCTTACCAGTATGTCGTCTTTGGTACAATCAGGATCGAAAGACAAGTTTTCTGGAGAAGAACCGTTCCCATGAGAGGGCTCACGTGGGGGAGTTCGAGTGGACTACTGATCGACCCAAGCCCGACATGTGCGCTGACTCAACGAAACGTAGTTGTGATAAGCCCTTTTTCCGGCATCAGCCTTTGCCTACTGGAAATCTCAATTGGAAGCAAAGGGGCTCTTCCTTCCTCACGGGGTCCGACTCCCCTCTTGGAAACTCCCCTTGTGTATCCTGATTCTCGTTCAACTAAGGGTCCTTCGTTATGGCTCTTCGGTAACTTGACCTTTTTTGAGACGGAGCTACTTAGTTTAGCATTCGATAGCGAACAAGCAGACAAGCGCATTGATCAGCTTGATGGATTGAAAGCTAGTCTTGGACCGTCATCAAAACCGCTTCCTTTTCACCGGGAGTTCAGCTCCCGTCAGGATGGAGTTCACGATCATCCACGGCTTCGTTCAAGATCGACCGGAAATCCATAGTCCTTCGTGCAATCCTTTGGAATGTCAAAATAAGACCTCTTCACAATCTGCTGTCCTGTGTCGGAATTGGGATTGGACCTTGAGCAGCAAGCAAATGAGCATTTGAGATCAGGCAGGTGGGGAAAGCTTTGATGCATCCTTTTTGGCTCTACTACTGATTCATCCATGGATTGGGACTCTCATTGGTAGAAAGGTAGAGTTGGGATACAAAGAAAAATCAAAGGAGCTACTTTCAGGATCTCCGTGAGTCAAGTGAAGAAAGTTGTTTGCACCCATTGCATCTTAGTCTTCAGGCTACTTGTACTTGGATAAATAAAAAGAATAGACCAAGCGGACGAGAAGCAAATCTAATATTGAATAGAACTGCATCGACCTGGAAGGAACTTCCTTCTTCTTCTACGAGATACATTCATGCATACTTTTTCTTTTTTATTCATCCATATGAGGGAAATGGAATGGCTTTTTCAGAACGGGGTCCTCTCTCTCTTTCGAGTCAGACATTGGAATTGCTGCTCACCAGAGGTGCACATAGAGGGTTTAGTGTGCATCCTTTGGAATTGAACCTACAGCTTCGGCTGCCCCTGCTGAGAATGTCTTAACTACCTCTGCTGCTAGCTGCTCCTCCACGCTGAAAGTCCTCTACGACTAGAGTGAAAGGAGTTGCTGACAAAAGGGCATATTCATGATAGACGAAAGAGAAAGCCGAAAGTGTTGCAGTCTAATATATGAAAAAGATGGTTGCCTTTCAAGTAAAGGCCCCAGAGAAAGCTGTGCAGCTAGGGTTTTCAACCAGTCGTCGAAATGCTTGTTTAGAATTGGTATAGCTTACAGCAATCCTTCAAACAAGTTAGTACCATAATTCAATCTCTTAGGTGAACTAAAAATGGAAAAGCTTAAAGTCACTTTGCAACAAGAGGTTGACTTTTCACTTCTGTGGTGGGTCAAGTGTAGGGGGACCTCACCAACCTGCATCTACAATTTGAGGTCTGAGTTTCGACCTTCACTCTCCTTTCGGAGTTTTTGGGAACCACGGGACCGGGGGTTCTCCCCATAGGGGGTCAAAGTCCCTTCTTAACTCCCGCCGCAAGCGGCTTGATACCGGCTTTAACAAGATCGGAGAACGTATTGTGGGTCTGGAAAGGAAGATAACCCGCGATGGCCGGGTGAGCGGCCTTAATAAGAAAATCCATCTGTTCTTAGTCCTTAATCCGATTCTTTAATTGGGCAGCCATTGCATTGACCTCCATCTTCCCACAAAAGTAGGGAAGGACTCATTAGGCTCTTGGACAAGCGCCTCTCATTGCTCTCGGGTTGGCTGGGTATCAAGGCGCTTGCGGTGAGTATTGATCCAGTAAGAGCTGAGAGATTTTGGCCCATGAGGTAAGTGAAGCAGAATCTTTTTTGAAGTAAACCAGTGGAGCGCAGGGCCCATCAGACTTTTTTTGAACAAGCGAATGAGCAACTTATCGTCAGATGCTAGCTGTGGCAAATCACCGCAATAAGACTTGAGATGGGTAATGGGACACCCGGTACCGTCATACTTTGAGAATGAAGGTTGGCCGCCTTAAGCCGTTGCGTTCGTGCTTCACTTGACAGAAGCCATTGCGCTCGGGCAATTCTCTATTGCTACTGATGTTCAATCCATTGTGCTGGTGAAAGATCTGCAGGGCGGGAATCGTTCCAAAGAGAAGATTCTTTCCTTCGTGTCGGGGTTTCCACTCTCTTCCAATGTCCCGCTTTCTAGTAAGCTTGATTGACTGAAAAAACTTTTTGAATGGGAAAAAGTCCTATGCCCTCCCTGCTCCCGGGGCTACCTCTCTCATCTCAGTCCATGTCTTCCCTTTCAATATGCGTTCAGTCTCAAACGAAAGATAAAGCTCAAACTGAACACATTCATTGATGCTTAGATGAACGAAATAGCAAGTGACTTTCACCATCGGGGACCGGTCACGTAGACACTTTGGGCGACAGCTACTCAGTTATCTTGCTATCCCTTTCACAGTCGAAGTAGGTTCTTCCTCTTTCTCCTGCTTCGGATGGTGATCCTCCTGTGAGTGTCTTTGTTCACTGTCGCGGTTCTCCTTTCGGACTCTTCCAGATGGAGTTGGGTGTGGTGGTTCCAGATCTTCCTTTAGATCTGAATGCTCATTGATCCGATGCTCCGTATGGTATACGCGCGGTGCCATGATCCATCCATCTCATTTGGACTTTTCCACGGTTCTCTAAAAAGGATAGGTCACTCAACCCGGGACCAACCTTTCTCTGTTGTGTAGCAGTAGACCCTCCTTCTGCTTTTTCCATAAAACCCTTTTCCTCTAGCCCGTCAGACTCCGTGGGAACCCTTTCTCGAGCTCATGCCAACACTTTTTGCTCTTTTGCTACCAGTGAGTGGAATCATCGTTTGCAACCCCCGTTTGTCGGATCTTTCTGGTCTTCCCACGTACGAATCGGATCTACTCGATGTAAGGCATGACGCAGGTCCCTTGAGCGAGTCTCTGATGCTGCTCTACTAGCACATGATTGAGAACCTGTTCGTCCTCTTCGCCTTGGCTTTCTTTGATCTAGTTTGTCATTCGAGTTGGCAAGCATCGGTCTTTCTGAAGGTCCAGCCCGATAGAAGAATCAAAAAAGACGGCTTTCGCGGCCAAGTAGTGGTTGAGCCCATCTTTGAAAAGCACCTCAAGAAGATGTGTCCAATTCTCTGCCCCACACAAGGATGATGCCCCCCCTCGTGGAGGCTTCCCTCCTCGAAGTGAATCGCTCTTTTGAAAACGAGTCTCCCCTCACAAAAGACTCCTACTTTTTAAAAAGGAGTCCTTCTCCTCTCTCCTCCTTCTATGCAGATGGGACACCGCTAAAAACAAATCTGGTTCCACAAGAAGAAAGTTCTGCTTAGGCAGTTAGATTAGAAGTCCATTAAAGTTTTTTTTCGCCAATCAAATCAATGCCGAAGGGTTCAAAAGGTTGAAGGCATGAGCAAAGAAAAAGGGCTATGCAATCGAGGGTGCAATGGCAATTGACTTATCATCATCTAAGTGGCACAAATAGGCTAGCAAGCGCCTCAAAGAGGCGGCATGTCTATACTATACATAGTCAAGAAGATGTGCTGCCTTAAACAAGATCTTTTTAGATTTAAAGAGTCTCCATCTGTGTTTGGGTCTCAGGTAGATTCAAATTCATGGTCCATCATTGATTTCAACCCTGCACCACTCAACGAACCATCATTAAGAACTCTAGAATTTATAGGCCGACTATTGAATGGGCAACCAAAGAGAGCTGCTATCATATATTCCTGGATCAATAACCTTTGGACGATGACCAACTAGGTGCCATAGTCCATAAGAAAGTTGTGGTTCCAAATTTCTTGTTATTGGGCTGCATTCCATGCAAGGAAGACTGATGAGTCCGACATGACCACATAGAACAGCAAGAGTGAACGTAGAGAGCAATGATAGATAGATTGATGATATAGAAAAAGGTTGGATCTAAATTTGGAAAATTTAGAGCTTAAGCATTGCTTTTTCATTAAGTTGACAATGTAGTACCATTTACTTGATGCCTATGACTGGCCCAAGCCTTGCTCTTCTGATAGCTCAGAAAAGATTATGAAGTAGAGGACAGTCCGTAAAATCCAAAACATCAATATCGGCGAATCGTGGGATAGTCAACATGTCAAAAGACTCTTATCATCATCAGTCTCTCTTCTGTTCGAAATCAGGATCGAGTGATTATTGCAATGGACTGGATCAAGACTCAACCTTCGCACCGTTTGAGTTAACATCAGGATAAGACTTTCCCGTAGGCCTGACTAGGCTGAAAACTGGGAAGAATTTTTTGCTTTTTTTACGAGAGATGAAGCCATTGAATTATTGGTTAAGCCCTTAATAAACTGCCACCTTTTGCACTTGAATGAATGAGCCCTCTACCCGGCGGGGAAGATTGCCAGGTTTATGGACCCTGCGAACAACGAATGGGATTCTGTATAAAAGAGAGATTGCTGGCCTTCAATACCAGTAGGAGCTAGGCATCGACTGACTTACTTAATCGACTTGCAATGCTGTTTTTGTCGGGGATTAGCATCGAACCGAAAGCGCCTTAATGCCTTACCTTTAGAGCCCCCTATGTTGTAAAGGGGATTGATTTCGATCGATTAGTATTTAGTATAGAATATCGCCTTGAGAAGTCTGCGGAACGAGTTTACCAGCCTACCAACCCTTTGCTTGGGGAAAGAGGAATTGTGTAGGATCGAACCGAGAATGAATCCGACTTGACTACTGTTCAGCTCACCTTTGATGATCGGCCCGGGCATTGTCGATCAACAAGACTGGAGAAAGATGTTTCCATGTTCGACCTTTCATCCCCCAATGAAGCCAAGGTAGAGGAGTCTTTGAAGGAAGCTCCAACTGCAGTGTAGGATGGAAGACAGATAATGTTGTCATAGAGTGACGGCTCTCCCCCCTTTCAATTCCAACTCCTACTAAAATATTAGGTCTTCTCCTCCCGCCCCGGAAGCCTTCCCGGGCTGAATAAGGACCCAGTGATAACCTGGGCTTCTAAGCCCATAGATTGAATAACCTGCCGAATCAACCGGTTCATCGTGCAAGCTCCTACCTACTTAATAGAGCTACGACCGTCACGGTCAACCTTATAGTTCTTTCGTTACGCTTTGCAACCATAATAAAGGATTGCACGAGATGTTGTTCAAAGCTTCGGTTTTTTCATTTTAAGGAGTGACGGAGGGTAATCACTATGCCCTGGTGTCTGAAAAGTCGCTTTATTTTTCTTTATCTACTTATGCATGGTAGATTGATTCGGGTACCACCGTTCATGTGACCAATTCCATGCAAGGTTTTCTTACAAGCAGACCTCCAGTAAGGGGTTAACAAAGCATCATCACGGGAAAGGGGATGCGTTCACGCGTGGAGGCTGTGGGGACTGTGAGACTCATCCTGGATACCGGACATCGCCTGGACCTAGAATACACCTTTTTTTACATCCCAGATTTCTATAGAAAGTGGATTTCTAGAAATAGAAATAGACTTAAAGATACCATTTTTCTTTTTTTTGGTGGCTTCACTTTGACCATTTGAGTCCCAGATAGTTGGTTCTGGGCTTTTATTGGATGGTTTATATCGTTTGAAGAAAAATTATTCCTTTCAACAGTCCTTTATTATTCTGCATGGTGATGTCCCTTATGGTCATGTTCATGTTGGAACGAAAGGTGGGATGGGTAAGAAAAATTCATCCATGCCTTTGCACAGGAGGTTGGGGCACATCTCCAAGAGGAAAATCCGGAGGTTAGTGGGAGAAGGAGTACAAAGTACTCTTGATTTCACTCTGACTTTGGAGTGTGCTGCGTGAACTGCATCAAGGGAAAGCAGACCAAAACCTCCTGTAAAGGAGCCACAAAGAGTATACAGACATGGGAACTGATCCATACAGATGTCTGTGGTCCGTTTCCGCGGTCGAGAAAAGTACTTTTTCACATTTACAGATGACCACTCTAGGTATGGTGATGTCTACCTGCCTCATGAGAAATCAGAAGCATTAACTGTCTTTAAAGTCTTCAAGGCAGAGGTAGAAAACCTTTTTTAGATACACAGGATCAAAGTGGTCAGGTCTGATCGGGGTGACGAGTACTTTGGCAGGCACACTGAGGCAGGCAGAATGCCTGGGCTGTTTGCGAGATTCCTCGAAGGATGTGGCATAGTGGCGCAATATTCTACCGGGTATGGCTAGCCAGAATGGCGTTCCTGATAGGAGGAATCGCACTCTCATTGACATATGGTGAGCAATTCACAACTTTCTCTCTTTCTCTGGAGGGAGGCCTTAAAGAAAGACTGCTATGTACATACGAAACAGGCTTCCGTTCCTTCGAAGGCAGTTCCTAAAACACCCTTTGAGATATAGACAGGAAGGAAAGCCAGTTTCGCGCATTTCCATACTTGGGGTTGTCAGGCAGAGGCCAGGGTGAGTTTATAACCCACAAGAGAATAAGTTGGACCCAAAGTGGATACTTCATCGGATACTCCGAGAGGTATAAGGGATATAAGTTTGATTGTCCATCGCTCCCGATCAGGATTGCTGAGACCAAGTCAGCAAGATTTTTTGAGGACGAAAAAGTCAGTGGGGTGTTAGAACCTCGATACATTGTCTTTGAGGAGTTACCAGAACCGGAGGAACCACCTCCGACTGTTCCTAGCGGACTGACCTTTCCATATCCAGTGGAACAGCCAAGCGCTGTGGAAACTCAGCCTGTGGTACAGGGACAGGGAAAACCCAAGCAGGAACCTTTTCCAGCCGTTGATGCCCCACATCAGGCACCACCTGTGGGAGGTCAAGTGGCATTGAGGAGATCAAAAAGAGAGAGGAGACCTGCCATTTTTTATGATTACGTTGTGTATCTGCATGAGGACGGTACACTTGTAGATGATCCAGTCACGTTTTCACAAGCCATAGGTGGTTTTTCTTCCTCGAGGTGGTATGATGCAATTAAGGAGGATATAAACTCCATGGACAAGAATAAGGTTTGGTTGATTAGAGTTGCCTGAAGGAGCCAAGCCCGTAGGGTGTAAATTGATAAGACCAAGAGGGACTCCAAAGGCAAGATTGAGAGATACAAGGCCAGGCTTGTCGCCTTTGGGTTCACTCTGCAAGAGGACAGAGACTACACTGAGACTTTCTTTCCGGTTTCTAAGAAGGACTCACTCAGGATAATCATAGCTTTGGTGGCTCATTTTTACTTAAAGCTTCACCAGATGGATGTGAAGACGGCTTTCCTCAATGGGGATCTACAGGAGGAAGTGTACATGGACCAACCCTTTGGCTTCTCGCAGGAGGGCAGCGAGCATTTAGTGTGCAGGTTAAGGAAGTCGATATACGGACTCAAACAAGCTTCCCGTCAGTGGTACCTCAAATTCCATGAGGTGAGAATGACCTTTGGGTTTAAGGAAAACTGTGTTGATCAGTGTATATACCTAAAGGTCAATGGGAGCAAGTTTCTCTTTCTAGTCCTATATGTTGACGACATACTGCTTGCTAGCAGTGATCTGGGGCTGTTGCACGAGACGAAGGCATTCCTTATAAGGAACTTTGAGATGAAGGATATGGGTGAGCCTCATATGTCATTGGCATTGAGATTCACAAAGACATTTCCTGAGGTATCCTCGGACTATCTCAGAAGGCCTAAATCCCAAAAGTATTAGAGAGGTATGGTATATAGCACAGCAAACCCAGTATGGCACCTGTACAGAAGGGAGACAGGCTCAGTGCTTCGCAGTGCCCGAGGAGCGATATAGAGAAAGATCAGATAAGGGAATAAAATATGCTTCTGCTGTTGGAAGCTTGATGTACGCCCAGACGTGTACACGGCCGGACATTGCCTATGCTGTGGGTTTACTAGGTAGATACCAAAGTAACCCAGGCATGGAGCATTGGAAAGCTGCCTTCAAAGTCATGAGGTGGACCAGAGACTAAATGATCACATAACGGCGATCCGATATACTGGAGATCGTCGGATATTCGGACTCCGATTACGCTGGGTGCCCGGACACCAGGAAATCGACATCAGGAAATAAACCTGCTTGCCGGCGGCGCCATTTCATGGAAGAGTGAGAAAGGGTCACAGCTTCTTCCTCTACACACGCTGAGTCTATTGCTTGCTACGAGGCCACATGCCAGGCTATTTTGCTGAGGAACTTCATCACAAGACTTCAGGTGATGGGTACTATCTCTAGACCGCTGAAGATCTACTGTGATAACTCAGCAGCCCTTGTCTTCTCCAACAACAACAAGTCGTCTAGCAGGTTAAAACAACCACGACGTAAAGTACTATGTTTTGAAGGAAATTGTGGAGGATCCTCTAGTGTCGATAGATCACATTAGCATCAGCATGATGATAGCAGACCCTTTGACCAAGGGGCGGGGGGCACCTGGGCCACTGCCTGGAGACATTCCTACAGCTATTCTCTGGTCTTTTCTTTCTAAGTTTTTCATCAATTGGAGAGAGGCTGTTAATCCCCTCGTCCACAAGCTAGTTAAATACACGTGCAACCGATCCATCTGCACGACAGCGCTCATCTACCGCTGTCAGTCTTTACCTATGGGTACGAGAGTCAAGCTCCCAAGCAGGAAGTTATCCAACGCAATAAATAAGATGGAAAACTCACCTAGGGGTCCAAACCTTGACGCCTGACATTTAATGGAAAATGGAGAAGTCCGAATGGCCACTCACTCAAGAGTCAGTCTTTACTAAGCTCATGGAGACTCTCACCCGTCTCCAAGCAGGCCCATAGACCTATGGCTCGGCAACCCGAGGCCTCACCCACCTACACCCCGGCCACGCCGATGAACATGCCCACTTCCTGTAGCGTCGCCGCTATCCCGACGGGCGACGGTGCTTCATCCATCTCCCATACCCGATGCCCTAACTGTAGGCGATAGGGAAAAAAAACCTCACCCAAACCATGTCCACCCGGATAGGACTCCCCAAGGCAGCCTCAAACCCTGGCCCAACTCCACCCCGACGTCCATCTACCAATGCTCCTGAATTAGGATCTGCTACGCTCTTGTGTAACTCATCAATATGACTCTGCCATGTGCAAGAAATTCAATCCCTGAAGGACCGACGAGATTCAGTCTGGCCATAGGCCACCAACGTCGATTTTGGATTATGTTCACTGCCCCACGGCAGTTTTCCCAGCCACTTACGCACCTCCTATATTTAGTAAAACAAAGGGCAAACAAAGGTAACCCGGCGAGCCACCTGATGGCATTTTGCACTGAGACTGTCGAGCTTAGAGGCGACGGATGACCTATTGATTAGGTTATTCCCTAGGAGCTTAGCTGACACAGCCGTCGGATTGGTATACCTCCCAACCCATCGGATCATTCACCTCTTTGACTGACTTTCCAAATTTGTCCGAAGGTTTTTCTTTCACACAGAAAGCCAAGTCAACTTCTCTCAACTGCAAGCGCGACCACTCAAAAACCCGATGAATCATTGTTTGAGTTCGTGCTTCGTTATCCGAAGGGGAAACTCCCGGCCGTGCCTTAAGCAGCGAACTTTTTCGGTTCCTTGTTAGCAGGTCAGACTTCTGTTCGATTAAATACCGTCGAATGGAATGCTATGAATGGAATTTGATTAGAGCCGGTTCTGAGGCATCTCCCGAAGAGGACCTTTGGATGAAATCCTGTTCCTGAACGTTGTGCTAGATTGGGGGGTATGGTGAGTGAGCTTAGAATTTCATGCTCTGGCTCTTTACGAAGCCTTGTTGGTATGTATCTATCAGAGGACGACTGTAAAGGAAGTCGCGGGAGCTCCTCCTTCTAAACTTGGCTGGCAGTAGTAAATCGTTCCCAGGGCTCGATTTACTGCTGTATGTCTCGTTTGCGCCAATTCGGCTATCTTCGACCAAGGTATTCCAATTTTCCACGAGATTTTTTTATTACAGTTTGTACCTCTAGTGGACTCTTTTGAATGGCGAGTAGTATTGGTTAGTTTAGGCAATCCGACCTACTGTCCCGGGGCAGGATGCGCTTACTTTCTTTCTTAGTCTCGTTTGATTCCTTACCCATAGGAAAAAGGCTCTCTCGATCCCCTTCTCCTCATCCTCATGCCCTTATCTACTTGAAATTTAAAGGGTTTTGGAAAAAAAAACCTGAAGCTTGACACGATGGCGGATGATAAGGGTTTACACCATTGACTTGAAAAGGCTATCTAGTCTCGTAACCCCAATCTAAGGAGTCGGTGTCATTCCCTACCCCGAAGGCGTATTAATGAGTGAAGGCTGCTTCGCGTAACGCTTCGCTGTAGGCAGCTCGTGCGCGCTGGAGGAGGCTTTTGTAGGTAGGGCAGTAGGGCTTCGTTGGCTGCTTCTCGAGTTCCCACACACAAAATGCTTCAATTGATTGACGGATGCAACAAAAAAAAAAGAAAGTAGTCGTAAAGGTTGGTTTCATTCCCCTCTCCGTAGGGCCAACAAGGGCCTTGTCCTTCACCCGCTTCTTCGAACGAGTCGGCAAAAGAGTTGATGCTAGGGCTTATGCCTTTCCAATGGCATCTGTTTCGTCTCTATCTTTTGGTGCCCTCTCCTTTTGTGCCGCCCCCAAAACATTCATTCCTTTCACTGGCGTTCACACGACCGAGCTTAACCGAAAGGCTATCTTGATAGAAGAGCTCCAATAGCCGCCCACTTCTTCCTCACCCTTGGAACCGACCAAGGGGCTTAACCGACCGAGGTCCTATCCTTCCCTGTAATGAGACGAAGGAAGCGAAGCGGGCTGCTTGTCTTGATTGGCTAAAACTTTATGTAAGCAATTAGGTCCTAAAGGCTCCATCCCACATGACGAAGTGCGAGTGTCTAATCTGAGAAATCTTAGTAAACAATTGTTGGATTATATGAAACAGGATATTCGTCTGTTAGGTGGTATTATGCTAAAGGCTCAAGAGATTTATTGGAATCAGTACAAAGTAGATATCGAGAATTGCTTGACATTGTCATCACTAGCTATGAGCATTTATCGTACGAGCTATTACGATTCAAATAGTTGGCCTATCCATATACCAAGTATGAACGAAGATACTTTCATTCGACGTGGCTACTATGGGGGCCACGCTGATACTTATATCCCACATGGTGTGAATTTATACTACTACGACGTGAACTCCCTATATCCATATATAATGAAAACTTATCCTATGCCTGGTGGAGTACCTGTCTGGCGTGGTAATTTGGAAGGCCAGGAATTGGACAACTTATATGGATTTATAGAGGCTTTTGTTGTGTGTCCTTGTAATATTACTCGACCTTTCTTACCCTATAGGGATCATAATAATACTTTACTTTTCCCAACGGGTAAATTTGTAGGTGTGTATTTTAGCGAGGAATTGATTTATGCGCGCGACTTAGGTTACAAGATATTCCCACTAAGGGGCTACTTGTTTGAGAAGAAGCCTAGTCCTTTCGACAGCTTTGTGTCATCCCTCTTCGGAAAAAGACAAGAAGCTAAGAAAAATGGTAATGATGCAATGGCATATGGGTACAAGATACTAATGAACTCGCTGTACGGTAGATTTGGTATAAATCCACAAAGTACTATAACAGAGGTATGCAATAGGGAAAGATATGACTATTTGATACATAAGGAGAATTTTCTTATGGGGGACAAGCTAAGCGAGTATTACTATATCGTAAGTTACACTAGCAATAAAGGACAAAATGTTGACGACTCAAACTGGAATCCACCTAGGAGATCGGCTGTTCAATTGTCCGCTGCTATTACTGCATATTCTCGTATTCATATGTACAAATACATTTCCAGACCTGACTGTTACTACACTGATACTGACTCAGCAGTTCTAGGAAGTCCTCTTCCAGAAGATGAAATCTCTTCAATTGAATTAGGTAAGTTAAAGCTGGAGCACATTGTAAGGGAAGGTATATTCTTAGCACCTAAGAGTTATTACTTAGATATTGAAAATACAGGGGGTATAATTAAGCACAAGGGTCCAGCTAAAGGCATGGTCGATATTGAATGGTTTCAGTCACAATACGCTGATATGTCTCAATCTAAGCTGATAACCGCTAAATCTAACTTCAGAATTGATTGGCATACCCTAAACATAGCCAAAAAGGAATTCCAAGTAAAACTTGGAATGAAAGTGGGTAACAAAAGGGACCCAGTCTATGATAATAACAAAGTGTGGGTAGGAACACAACCTAAGAAGGTTAAAGACTACGGTGGTCAAGAAATCACTTGTCTCACATATGAATTGATGATTCTTCAGGAGAAATATGACAAGAAGTCATATGACTATGATATGATCAAATGTGAAATGGATAAACAGCGTGAAAGGATTAAATCGCTGTCTGCTGATGAACCTGTGATAAGCCCTCTTACGGATTCCACAACAGAATTAGAGCAACCTACTCTGTGCAATCACCCAACAGAGGCTAAGAAGCCGAAGGCTAAGAAGCCAAAAAAAGAATACAAAGTACTTAGGTTTGTTATGCCTAGAGAAGAGATTGAAGGCTTTATCAAGGAGACACAAGAAGATTTGCTCACAAGGCACCCAAACGTGCCGCTAGAATAACATTGAATGGGAGACTGATAATTGCTCTATGATTGGTTTGTTCTTGGAAGACGACGGACCCCTCAACTTTCCAGAAGAACCAGTAGAAGTCCACAGAGTGACTTTGAGGTCTGGCATTCAACTTCCTGATATTCGGCCTCCTTTTTCTTCAGATATGCCAGCATCTTCATCCAATCCGCCATCTACTTCAGAGGCAATTCCCTAAAAAAATCATTCTTGCTCTTCTCAAGAAGATACCTTCACTACTTAGCGTCTACGATGCTCTATGCTTGTCACCAGAACTTCGGAAAGCGCTAATCACTGCATTATCATTCCCGGAAGATTATCACGCGGAAGTAGCACAGATTGAAGCAGAATTAGCCCAATCTTGCTCAATCCAGTTTACAGATGATGATCTGCTCTTGGGATCCAGATTTCACAACAGACCCCTCCTGGTCATTGGAGAAATCCATGGGATGCCTATTCCCAGGATCATGCGTTATTGCAGTTCAGCCGTGAATCTCCTTCGTCTTCAGGTTCTTTTTGAAATTGGGTTTAACTACTCATGATTTGAAGCCCAGCAACGTGATAGTGTATGGATTTAACCAATCCTGACAACAAGCATTCGGGACCATTCAACTGCAACTTCAAATTCAAGAATGAGTAACTAATGCATGCTACCTTCCATGTCATCGACGCCATCACATCATATAATGTGCTACTTTGTTTGGCGACCGTGGCTCCACGGAAATAAGGTGGTGCCATCTACCCTGCACCAGTGCCGCACTCGTTGTGTCAGCTCAGGCAGGATGCCTAGAGCCAAAGATCGCCTTCTCACATCAGAGATGGCGCCTACGCGAAGCATGGTGGGATATGAGGACACTCATTTCTCAAGAAATATCGATGATATTCCTGCGGCTCCTAAGCGCCGGGAGAGTAATCTCATCATCATCATACTGAAACAATGCTTGAGAAGATTGGGCTTGACTCGTTGAGGAGGGCATATTCTTCTGCATCTCTCTTGTCGGATCGCCTTTGGATATCCCATTTATCGAAAAAAAAAAGAGAGGGAATGGGGAGCTAGCAACCTCGTTTGAAGCAGATTTTCAAGCAGGGTCTAGATCGATAGGTAGAGGGCCAAAAGCGGGAATAGATTCTACTACGGGTAGACAGACTGGCCCTAGCAGTCATAGCTGTCATAGTCAGCAGCGGTTGTCGCAATAGGAATGAAAACAGTAGTTGAGGCCATATCTGTAGTCGAACAGCTCGCCCAGCGTTGAAGACAAAGTCAGTAGCAATTGGATGCAGGAAGGAGTTGCTTTCTCAGCAGTAGAGTCGTTGTCCTGGCTCAAATGAAGGCGAGCAGAACAGCAGTGCAGGCTCAATTGGCACCATTTCAGGCAGCCTTAGAGGAAGCGGAGGCCCGAGAAGAACAACGCGTCATAATAATCAGAGACAACAATGCCCGAGAGATTGTCGAGTCTCACGAGAGGGTCGAGAGAACAATTTCATCCATGCGTGGACTGTGGGGATGAACTGGTGGCCTTTCTTTTTGCTCGCACCGCTTTCTCTTGACTTTTTCTTGATTGTACCGAAGACTGGTTCGTAGTTTTGCAAGGAGAATCCTATAACTCCAGTTAATTAAGTCTATCTCTTCAAGAAGATGAATGAAACTTCTCTTTTCCTTATCATTCCAAAGACTTTTATGGAAAGATAGTTGTTTAGAATGAACCCATATCTTTCCTTCTCATCCCTTGTCTACATACTCGCTATGGGAAAGACGATAGGGAAAGCTTCTGCCTCGAGAACGCATGTTAACCAATGCGCTGATCTCCTAGAGAATCTTCCGTCATAGGCAAGCAAAGCATGTCCTTACTTACAAATCTTTATTTAAAAGAAGGTGTCAAATTTTAACCTATTGATGGATGGATCACCCGCATTCCTCCCTCGCCATTAGAGAAAGATTGGGGATGGGGGCCAGATGCGAACATTTGAAATGAAACCTTGATTCCCCTATATACTATATATATATATATATATATATATATTATTAACTCCTATCCGATTGTTCGATCCATTATTGGTGGAAGCAGGTATTCGAAGTTCTCGTTCTTTCCGGACTGCCTTCTAAAAGCCCAACTGCTTTTACTAACCCCCCATCCTTGCTTCTTTCCCCCTATACGATCTGGATCTGTCTGACGAGCATCTGAACAACGACCACGAGGGGAGGAGCTGTTTGCTGCGTCTGGGGGTACTGCTAGTGCAGGATCGACTTCTTGATCTATTGCTTAAACGACTGCTGCTGAGGCGCCGGATCGGGCACGAACATAACTTGCTATAGGCAGGGTGACTACCGACTCCGTGGTATAGAAAGTTGATAAACTCGGGAACTGGATTTGTATCTACTGCAATAGTAGGCACTGGCTTGATTTTGAACCGGACGAAGAGGCGGGCTATAGAAAAAGATCTTGAACTACGGGTGCCGCACAAGGTCACCTTAACCAGTCATCCGACAACAACCTACGGATGCTCGCAAATGACAGGGAGTACTCTTTGCCCCTAACCGCGGGTTGCGCGCTAGCGCACTCCGGCTTTCGAGCCTCCGTTTGCAGGTGAATGAAATTGAGCTTCCACCGCACCCCACGGAAGATAAGGTGGTTTGGACCCCTGAATTCATGGATTCTCTGGTAGAGGAGAGTCGAGGTGGAATTATTTTGTGGGCTTTCTTAAAAGAAGCCCCCAATTGCAGTAGGAGTAGCTATCGACCGACTTCAGATCCTGAATCTCCATATCCGGGTATGACAGGTTAAGCCCAGGTTTTTAAATAAAAAGCACAATATAGGAGGCATTCTCTCAAGTAAATCCATGGTTGGTTAGTCCGATCAAACCTTGCCTTCTCCTCCCTATGCTATGCTCCCCAGGAGTTTCTTTCACTTCCTCCTCCACTTTCTTCTCGATTCCAAGGCGGGTCCCTAGTTCTATCCCGTGCTCTCAGAGGCAGCTCCAGCAGATCTTCAATCGAAGGAAAAGGCAGGATAAGCAAAGGTGGGTTCAAAGGCTGGTTGAACTGCTTTGGTTGATTCTAAGGAGGTGTCATCGGTTGAAAACTCTTAATCATTCCAAGTCATTAATCAACCTGTCTGCCACTTAAGAATGAGCAAACTTCTCCTCGTTCTCTCACTTCTTCAGGAGCTTCTTCAGCAAGGGTGGGAAAAGGGGATAGCCATCTATCTTTCTTTCATGAGGGTTCAGAGCCTCTCTTCACTCGATGGTTGGATTTCCCCCCTCGGGGGGAGGAAGGACTGAATCTTCTCATCCTCACCTAATGGAGCGAGCCGCTTTCTACATCCGATTCTCGTCAATCCATATTTGTTGTGGTAATCCGTACACAAATAGCATTGGCCATCCACCATTCATCGTTGTCCTCGTTCTCGCTTCTCCGGTTCCTACCCCCACCCCAGACTCTAGAGACCTTGAATCCGGTCTCGCTTCATAAGGCGTCCACTCATTATGGATGGAATCCATCTCCGGTCGGTCTCGCCCGGTTTGGGGTTGGCCAGTCCTCGTTTCATTGATGGCGAGAGAGAACCGTCAAAGCCGACGCCACCGCTCTGGACCCTTTCCGCACCAGGTCGCAATGCCTTGAGGATCGCTCTCCCCGGCTGTAGCAGGCTCCATCATTCTTTCCCGACCGGGCGTGAGCGGGTAACGAACTTCCGGTCCCTATAGTTATTTATCGATAGCCTATCCGATCCCCCATCAAACTCCCATCCCCAAGCCGCTCATTCCTGTTGCGATCCCACGGCTAGAGCATCACAAACCGACGTGCGTGCGCTACTCTCCTTGCTTCGATTTCACACCCAACGGAATCTGAATCTATCTCTGGTAGGGTTGGTCTCACCATCAGCTATTTGGGTTCACCACAGACGGGGAGAGACTGAGCTCAAACACCGGCGGGTACTACCGGTTGAGGAGAAAGCTCCTTCAGTCCTGGAGATGGGGAATGAGCTACCATAAGAAAACCAGCCCTCGTTTTGATTGATTGAGGGGGTGGAAAGCACACGATCCGATCCCTCGGATCAATCAAGGACAAAAGCTTGTAATAGATCCTGCGTAGGACTTACTTGTTCCTGGAAGCGAGGAGTGAAATACGTTCGATGCGGCGGTTCTCCCGTCTCTCCTTCCCTCGCGTCTTCCCGATCGTGCTTTCAAAAGTGAACCGATTGAAGCCGTATAATGGTAAATAACAACTGATGAGGGGTTTTTACCTGATCTACGACCACCCTGCTTTCGCCTCTCCCGTTCTTCCCCGAGTGACTGAAGTCCATAGTTCAGATGGATGAGGCGAAGGACCTGAAAAGGCCGCAGAGCGGGTAGCAATGAGGGACTGTGGCTTCAACACTACTGTCCAACTAGGAGTTTAAAAAAAAAAGAGTTCTACATCCTATATAAGGATGATGTCTCCGCTGCCAAAGCGGAGAAGAACAGTCTGGAAAAGGCGCTCGAAGAGAGAGCTAAAGACCAGACTTTTCTCTTAAGAGAAGCACGTCAACAGTATGGTCAAATTGCTGAAGGACTTGTGGACGAATGGGCATTTAGCCCCCAGCCAAGATGATAAGCCAATAGATGCAATTCCCGCCTCTGAAAATGACGGCAGACAAGTTCAAACATGTAGAAGTTGTATCCGGAGTATATAGAAAATTTGTATCAGAACCCCAATTTCCATTCTCGTAGAAGGCCAGAAAAAGATGACGAACAATTTTAGGCGAAGCAATATGAGAGCTGCTTTATATTAAGCTCAGCCGCGATGTCATGTGCATAACTGAGAAGACTGAATGCGGATGGTTGCAAGCCTTGAAGAGGAAAGGCCTTCGGGCAGCTAGAGACAGAAAGACTGCTTTATTCTCGTCTGAAGATTGCAGCCCTCAGCTGAGTCATCTTGGGGCTGTCCTCGCGAGATTGACATCAACTGCCTCTTCGACTAGCAAGGAAGAGCCGTCTTAAATCTGAGTTGGTGCTGGTTAGAAACTTCTTTGCCAAGATCGAAAGACGAAACAGGGCCGGCCAGCCTTTTATGCAAATCATGAGAAAACTGTGGCTTATGATCGGGAGCCATCTCTTCTATAGGGGAAAGATCCCAACCCGAGGTAACGAAGAAGCCAACTTCATGATTTCGTGCGGCTAGAAGTCGCTATTTCCCCTGCTGAGAACAGCTAAGGTCCAGTGTGTTGGAAATACAGCACAGCATAGATGATAGGACTTTGAAATGGAGCTATGGGTCCTCGCACGCCTTTTCTTCGCTATTAGAACTACCGGTGCCATGCTCAAAACGCATATAAGACTTATCCTTGATGTGTTGATGGGTTGTTCCCCTATGTATCAAGTCGGTGACTGATAGGTAGGAGATCTCGTATATATCTGGATAGATAGATAACTATAGGGAGTAGTGAGTGTGCATTCATTCATGTACAAAGGTTTTTGTTATCTAGGTAGTATGGTAGTTCTCAACCCGGTGGGCTTGTCCCTGTTGCTGTTTTACAAACTCTGTACGTAGTGGTTCCTCTCCCTTTGTTGAGATCCAGGTAATTCCTGTGTCCTGGGTTCTCTATCATCATAATAGCTGTGGATGGGCGGAGTAGTTCTTTCTCGCCTGATGTCCCGAAGAGCTTTTGATTAGTAGGGGAGGTGAGCCCCAGTAGTGTTTCGAATACGGAAATAGATCTCGGTGGGCTGGCTAAGGATCCCTTATATTGAGTCTTGCTATCAACATCGTCTGCGGTTCACGGTTTCACTGAATTCAGTGATTTGCAGTGAGTGCGTGCAGATAAAGAGTGAGATCACTGCGACTCATCCATGGCGAGAGTTCCAGTTGGTTGTGCACTAATCGACTGACTAGACCTTGACTGACCAAGTGGACACTCTCGGGCTATCCACTTCTGATCAAGGCATGTCATCCACGAACTCGTGGAGTTCGAAAAGCCTATGCAGCCACGAGTAATACTATCACCAATCCAGGCAAAAGAAAAAAGAAAACTAAACTAAGGATTGACATCCAGCCAGCCTGGGTCTTCAAAAGGGCCAAGGCCTTCTCGATTCGATTGGTGTTAGTTTATTAATAGGGTCAAGTCCCAGGATCCCCTCAATCAAAGAAGGGTTCTTTTTCTAGGCGTAGTGGTTTGTTTTTTTGTTTGAATAGATTAGTTTGTTTTCGAGTGGTTGAATTGCTGGTTGGTTGTATTCTTTTTTCCAGAAGAACTGTCCCACTGTAGCTGTCTCTAAACTGATTTGATGTCAAGGTTGCTAAGGGAGTAACTCCCGAAGCACCTATGCTACTCATGCCTTCGTCTAAAATGTCATCCAACAGCGCGCTAATCCCTAACCGAAGAGGTCATCTCCTAGGTCAATGGTCTCTGTCTCAGCTAGCTGCCGTGATAGGAACTCAAAGTCTCGTCATCCGCGGAAAAGAAAACTCTTGCGTAGCCTTACGGACTTCCCCTTCCGGCACAACAAAAGCAAAGGTTGGCAACCCAGGCTTTCTTCCGTCAACAGATGAGTATAAACTATTTGCATAGCTTCATATATAGTATAGGCATAATTTGCACTTTTTTTTTGCTGAGGATCATAGATTGGGTTTTCCGAGTGCTTGGCCAGGGTTGCTTGATGTGACTTTCGAGGCCCTATGTCATTCTTTGGGGAGTCCAGTCATCTCAGCATTGGACTTGACCGAACGAATAATTGATTCGCGTAGTACGTAGTCCCAGTCTTACTTGGATCGCTTCGAACAACATGGTTCACTTGTTTGATTCGTGGATTCGTTCCTCCCCTGGAGGAAAAGAAACTACTCCTTGTTGCCCCAACAAACCAAAATCCTACCCTTCCCGCCGTAGACGCAACCCGGTCCGCTTCGAGATCAGTTCAATAAGCGGCTAAGTCCGCTTAAGTACTCACTTCCGCTCCGCGGTAAGCATGCGAGTCAATTAGCCCCTTGACCACTTCTGTCTCTGAACTCACTTATCAAGTCTGACCTTTTCCCCGAGATCGGTTCATCACTCGCAAACCGGCCAGTCAGCGGTTTAGTCAACGAAAAGCAAGTACAATACAAGTACGAAAGGAGCTAACCAACCAAGCTCGGAAATAGGGAAAGACTATCTAAAGACTCCTCTGCTTGTACGCAGCAGGTGCTTTCCATTTTGATTTAGGGGGGCAGAGCAATTCATTCTGAAGTAATGATAGAATGGATTGAGATTGCTATGCATAGAATCCTTTTTTTTAGGTACAAACCAGGGCTGGGTTCGCCATCAACGGTGAGAAGCTCAAACACATTCTTGAGAACCTTGTTACCTATATTAGATACTCACACCTAAGCTGATCATTTACGAGATTTCCGCGCTTGAAGAGCTCATAAACGCTAGCAATAGGACAATAGAAAGCGCATTAGACACATCGCAAGCCAATTGGGAGCATTCCGCATGCTGGCCCGCACCGGCAATTGTCGATTCCAATCTGAGAAACTGCGAGCGACGTCATGCAAACACAGCTGCAGCCGCGCGCTACGGTTTCATTTCATTCTTTTTGGAAAAGAATTCATTCCTTCGTGCATCTTAGCTCCGACGATCTCGGCTAGGGGCTTGAAATGTCTTCTCTCTTCACGCTATTGCTCTCTGTTTTTCTCTTCTAACTCTTGCTATAGCTAGCTTAGGGGCCATCTGCGCTCTTGCTCTTTGCAAGAAGATAGTTCGTTTATTCTAGCTCCGCTCCTTTAAGATTAAGATCTCACTTCGCGTATCTGCGAAGCTCCTTTCTTTCAAAGCTAGCTTCTCCGCTCTTTTCTTCTTTTCTTGAATTCGAACGTAGTAAATATCAAAAAATAATGAATGAAGAATTTCTGGTTGAATAGAGTAGAGAGAATTCTGCAGAGGAACTAATGCCCGAAAGCCGAAGAGGTACCTTTCAAGGTGGGATTCATCATTGGTGAATGGGCTTTCTTTTCCGTGCTACGTCACTCTTCTTCCACAAAATCAAATCCAATGTTCAGCCTTGGTAATTGAAGCGAGACGCGTAGCGTCTACTCTTCGATTCTTCGCAGAATCGAAGTGCGTTCCATGACGTAGATAAAAAAAAACGGATGAGATTACTCGAAGAGGGCCATCTGTCTTAATTGAATGAAGGACCAACGACGATCCTATCCTAAAGGATAAGGATAAAGAGGAGGAGGAGCGAAGCGAAGAGCTTTGGTTTGGCAGGGCTTTAATTGAATGCAATGGAAACAGAATTGGATTCTAATGTATTTATCTTTCCTTTTTCATTTACTAAAACCTCTCTCTTGGTCTTTCTTTCTCATATCCGTCATCGTCATAGTACGAATGAATGAATGGAATCGAGAACGAGAAGTTACGTATTTTCATGGAGGCAGCAGTTCTTCGTCATCAAGGCGAGGAAGGAAAAAACAGAAAAAAGCACTTTCCGACGACGGGCAGGAACGGACGCCTGAACAAAGGGAGGCGGTCCAGAAAACAGCCATACAAAACGTGACGTAACGTTCTCTAGAGAACTTCCGGAAGGTGCGAAAAAACCGTCTAAGTCAAAGTGGCTTCGCGTCGTAAGGGATGAAGGAATTCGCCTATCTGACATCTCTTCTTCCTTAATTCAGGAAAAGGAGAGAAGTACATATGTAAAAAAAAAAAAGGCTAAAGCCCTCATGACAGAATTGATTTCCTCAGGTCTCAAAGATAAGGAATTGGACCAATTCCAAAAAATGGGAGACCTTCCTTCAGTCACTTCATTCGTACGATATTAGTTATTGTTGGAAACAGGGGAGTTGGCTGATAAAGATGGACAGTAACGATCGCGTAATATCAATTTTTTGGCCTCGTCATCAAAAGCGGCTTCCAATTGCTCGGAAATTCTCAGCTATATGGGGGACTTGGATGGTGAGCAAAAACAATTGATCAAGAAGTTGGTCAACTTTCGCATGAAAGATGGTAAAAGAACGAGAGTTCGTGCTATTGTTTATAAAACTTTTCATCGCCCAGCTCGAACTGAACGCAATGTAATCAAACTTATGGTTGACGCCGTAGATAATATAAAGCCCATATGCGAAGTGGTAAAAGTAGGAGTCGCAGGTACTATTTATGATGTCCCTGGGATTGTAGCCAGGGATCGTCAACAAACCTTAGCTATTCGTTGGATCCTTGGAGCAGCTTTCAAACGACGTATAAGCTACAGGATAAGCTTAGAGAAATGTTCATTTGCTGAGATACTGGATGCTTACCGAAAGAGGGGAATTGCACGTAAGAGAAGAGAGAATCTTCATGGACTGGCTTCCACCAATCGAAGTTTCGCGCATTTCAGATGGTGGTAAAGTGATCCCACATAAGGAGCTCTTCTTCATTCAGTCATATTCTTAAGTCAGAAATGTGCTGCGCCCTTTTCCTTTTTTCATCTTCATATAGAAAGTCGGCCTTCCTCATACTCTCCCCTTCATTCTTGAACATGGAATCGAAGCGGTTTTTATACGTATTTTTGTGTTCGTTTTTACGGTGATCTACTCAATACATGTTCCTATGCCCATTCCAATCTTGGCCAACTTTGCTAACTCCCCCTTCTCCACCCGTATCTTGTTCGTTCTGGAAACACGTCTTCCTATTCCATCTTTTCCCGAATCTCCCTTAACGGAAGAAATAGAAGCTCGAGAAGGAATACGAAAAAAAAACCTAGTTCACTCGCTGAGATTGATGATTCTCAATGTCTTGCATCCATTTAGCAACATGGTTACAACATTGGCTGACAAATTGAGTAGGTAAGGGAATACGGCTTTGAGTCGGGGCACCCCGCCCCGGGAAACCCCTTTTTTCTTCGTTGGCCTAACTTTTGAGTGTTATGGTCGACAGCGTTTTTTCAAAGGGGTATAGGAAGAGTCACTTGAGGGTTAGCGAAGGAAAGAAAGCTCAACGCGTCTTTCTATTTTCGTGCATCAGTATATCAGCTGATTAGATATGAGGAAGAGCTATGTAGCAAGATCTCCGATCGGGTGAACCCCTAATCGATTTTATGCCTCGATTGAGCCTTGTATCGGACTGCTTTTCTTTTAGGTGAGAAAGGCACTCTCACGGCTTGGTTCTCCCTTCCTTCGTGGAAATGAATTTACGAATTTCAAGTCTTAAGCTCGCGCAATAAAACACAGCTCGAAGAAAGAGCGCTAGAAAGACCCTTCTTGGTTCTAAGGGTTCAGAAGAGCTCAGAGAAGGTTTGCTCGGGTGGAGTTAAAGCGAAGGCACAGAAAGAAGGATATCAATCGAGTCCTTTTGTGGCCCTACCTATTAGTAGTAGTAAGGTTACGAGCTAGCGCGTTGAAAGTCTAGCTAGGGCAGAGGGCGTGTAAGGTTCGCGCGCTGAGCGATTCAATTCATCAAGTAAAGGGGTTGATTTTTTGTTCCGGGTCGAGAAGGTGTAAAGGCCATAAATTTTTAACCAATAGATCCGGTGTATCCCAAACCACCGGAGGACAAAGGTTTTCCCGAAACAACATATCCAAATCTCTCGGATCCCGAACCAAGAGCTCCGGCTTCTCCCGATCCCTCAGCCAAACCATAAACATAAGTTACCACTGAAGTATCCTCACCCGTGAAAGAAGATACCTTTGATTCTAAGGTTTTTGAATCAATCAACCGAGCCGACCTTGATGCTTTGGTTTTCGCAGCTGTCGAACCCGTTTCGGAGTAAGTTGTTGAGGGCTTGGCTTCCAATGGGGTGAGGAGAGATTCCTTCAACCCGAGGGTGTGGAACGTCGATAGAGGGCATATGTTAAGGGCTGCCCCTGTATCCACCAATGTCTTTGGAACGGATTGGTCGTTCAAAAAGACAGTGATATGTAATGCCTTGATATGAGTTGCGTCCATACCTTTTGGTATCTCGTCCTCAGTGAATGTCAAGGCGTCGACTCCACAGGGCGAGATAAAGGAGTTACTTTCAACCGACCACATAGACCGTCCCTTGAACAGTAGCACCATCTATTTCATAAGCATCAGTTGGGTTGGCGGAGTTCACTCAGCAGCTTATGATCTTGATCTTTCTGACCTGGATTCTGTCGATTTTCATAAGCAGTGAAAGGTGCAGGAGCATCGATAGTAGCACCATTAGCAACGGCACCGGTGGTAGAGATAGCGGCATAGGCAGCAGCGCTTGTTTAACCGACTGATCAAGTTGTTTACCTCGACCTCGACACAGAGATTTGCTCCTAGTCTGAATACAAGGAGAAGAAAGAAAAAGACCAACCAAGCCCACTCAGAGAGACTAAGTAGACTAAACTAAGTGCACAAGAAAGACTAAGGGAAGAAAGAACTAACGGAACAAAGACTTCCACAAGACTAAGGAAACAAAACCTTTTCTCGATAACGCTGGGCCAAGTAGCGACACTTCACCCAGATTCGATCATCACGTCAACTTGCTTTATTCAACAAAGTGATCAAGCTTCTTAGCCACCGGGGACCGGCCTCGTGAACGCATTCGCTAAAGGCACTACTGGCCTTACTAATAAAGGGCTTTCTCAATCCAGAATCTAACTTCAGAAATAGAATAAGCCCACTTGACGGGATTAGATCGAATTCTCTTTCTATACGCATACGCAATTCTTTCTTTCTAACATTTTTGGATTGACAGGAAGCTTTCTTGCTGTGTGATTCTGCCCCCCACTCTGCCAGCAGCCTATGTGTCAATCTATACCCACTACTTTGTTGATCTACCGCTACTTTACTTTGCACGTTCTGGATAGGCGCGCATCCTCATAGAGCGAAAGATCAATGAAAAAAGAAGAGCCGAGTGAGCGGGAGGAGCCTTTGTTGCTTATCTCCGAACAGCTGAGTTGAACTAATTGAAGAAAGCACTTGAGGTGAAGACCAATGAGCGATTGCGACAACTACGGACCCCTTAACTAGGTTTTTTACTAATACTAACTAATAGGCTTGCAGAAGCTTTTCCACACAAAGAGGGGAGGTTTTTATTCCAACTTGCCAGACGAGCGGACATCTGAGCTCAGCAGCGCATTTACTATTGGGAGATGGATGGCGTATGTGGACCAGGCAGGGACTAAGAAAAAGAAGGATTTTTTTCCATTAGCCGAGGAAAGAAGTAGCAAAGGAATCTCGCTATCGTGAGAGGAAAAGAAAAAAAAGTCGGATAGGAAGCTCTATTTGATCGAAGGGATGGCTAAAAGGCCAAATCCGGCTAAAAACAAAAAGAAGAGATCAAGGAGAGGGATATAGCTCTTTGAGAGGGAGCTAGACGAGCACTTGCAAGAGAGCGACCGGCAGATCTAAAACTGCTATAGTAAAGTAGAACGAAAGTACCTCCCTTTGGAAAAAAATTAGAGGCTAAGATCCGGGTACGAGAGAAAGCGAAAAGAGAAGAGAATGGCAACAAATAAGAGGCAGAGCAACGAAATAGATGAAAGGCGAAGCGCTACGTAGTGAAAGAAAAAGAGTTTGAAAAAATATCAACAAACCAAACAACTACACGTTAAAACTACAATTAAGAAAAAGAAGAATGAAGTGTTTGACCCCAAGGAGAGGCCGTCTGATTCTAGGTGCATACCGAGGAAGGGGGCTCGGCAGCCGGGGATTGAATCCCACCTACACTACAGCTACGAATGTGGAAAGGGCGTAGTGCAGCCAGCAAGCTACATGCCTGGTCTCGAGGAGTGGGTTCATTCCCGTCAATACCGAGAGCCCTCGAGTCCGCTTTGGTTAGGAAGGCATGTAAGTTGGTTGATCACTGTTCGACTCATCAGTGTTAAGCATAACATGAAGTGGATATCAAATCAGCGATTGTTTGGGTTGCTGTGGGATAAAAACCTCTTCTTTCAACAAATGCTTGCCACTCAGCTGGGCCACTTTCCTTATTTCGACCAGGGGGGCAAATCCTTATCCCTATTTTCAACAGGCTTCTTTCCTTCTTTTTAGCCTGTGAATTTTGGCCTCACTTTTTCATGGGAGAGGAAAGGTTTCCTTTGTCATAGGCGACGGGGGGTCTTCATACGTGGGATTGATTTGGAGAAGCCTTCTAAGCCCACCCACTACCCCCGGCTCACGCATTTTACTCTAAAAAATTTCTAGCGACCTTGCCCTCTCTCTTCCTTCCCCATTCACGGCTCATGGTTTCAAAGCATTGAAATAAGACAAGACAGGGAGGGTGTGGAGTGAGCCTAGAGTATAGGCAGACTCCCTCATATACTCTCCACTTTTTTTGTTCTTCCAAAGTGGAGAGTATATGACTCCGCAGAAGAGAAGGGAGCCCTTGATTCTAGATAAGTAATTGGTTTGCTAGTCTTCCATCTATCGGGATATCTTCTTACCGAGGCAGATGCCTCTTTTAAACTTAATAATACTTTGGAATCAAATGACGACTAGAAGAAGAAGTTTCGATTGAATAGCCTGTTTACGGTAAAAAATCCGATGGTATCGGGGATCCGAAACGATTGTGTTACAGGCCGCGGAAATGCTCTTATATATTATATAAGAATATATATATATATATAAATAAATATATAAATAGAAATATTCGTAGTTCTATACCTTATAGTAGTATTGCTCCATGTTAAAGAGGAAAAGATTTCGTAAAGCTAGCAAAGGGGAGAATACCTCTTCTATTGACTAGTTGTCTGGTTAGCCAGCCGGTAAGAAATCCCACCACGGGATTCCCTCTCTTACTTGGCTAATAGTTGGCAATACCCTTCCCAAGTTACTAAAAGGGTGGCTTTCTTATGACTACTGGTACTACTGGCTGGCAGACTACTGTAACTAAAGACCCTTCTTTTCCTTTCTTACTTGACTCTATGAATAGTGACCTTCTTCCTCTTCTTTTCTGTCTTACTAGTTCTGCCTTACTTACTGTCTTGTTCGACTATCCGGTTAGACAGACCTTCTTTACTTGTCTCTTTCCGCTTCCCTTTCCTACTAGCCTAGCCGTATAGACTAGCCACTATAGCTTCCTTACATCAGTAACCTCCTTAATCAACTGTACTAATAGCCGTACTAATAAGACAGCTCCTGCCACCACTACTAGAAAAATCAGCCTTATCGCTCCCCCTTCCCTGAATTTCTTACGCCCGAAACCCCTCAAGTGCCTCAAGGAGGTCTTGCAGTGATTAACGGACTGCCTTTCAGGTTCCGCCTTCAGGAAAAAAAAAAAAAGGTAAATGTTTTTTATGGATGTTCCATTCCGTTGTGCTTGGGAATAGTCGCACTGTCTGCCACGGCCTCGCATCTCGGGAGGCCCCCACGGGTCTTTTCTTTCAAGCGAGCCATTAACGACAAGGCGCTTGCGCTTGCATCCGGATCTCTCGGTACAAACCAACTCGGAAGGCATCGGGATGAGTAGCTCATCATCTTCGGATGATCCAGACGAGTCACTAATCATCACCATATGGCAAGTCTCTTTTCGCCGTGAAGGTGTCGAGGGGGAGGGATCTATCCTAATCCCAATGTCGAACTCAAGTTCCCATTCGACATGACAGCCTTTGCATAAGGGGAGGGAACCAGAGTTGCGTGAAGAGTTTGAGTGAGGACGTAGTCATACGCAAATCCCAACCATCTCTCTTCATTATTCTAAGGGACTTCTTGCTATATAAGCTCCTGTGTCGATCTCCACATTTTTCTCAGGCGCTTAACTGAGATGGTCATCTCGAGAAAGAGGTCAATCGGAGGATCGGTAGAACCAAGTCCCTGGGCCCCTATTTGCCGGCACATAGAAAGTCTTCAATTCTTCTCCACTACCGATACGTCTAGCTGAGTGAGTGGCTGAATTCATTCGTCTAATGGAGAGTCAGATTCTTCAGATAATGCTTCTTCGGCATCTAGGACTGCTAATGCTGCTTCGTCCGGAGGAGGATGACTCCCATCGTCACCAGTATCCGAGCTGTTCTCAGATTCTGCAGGTCTAGACTTTGAGGGACCGATGAGAAGACCTTCTTCTGAACTCCTATCCATAGAAGAGTAAGTAGCGCGTCTTGACGGGAGAAAGAATTCGAATTCATAACAAAACCATATCGGACCCGTCATCGTTTACCAATCATTCTTGAGCTATCTCAACTCGCTTTCTGGCCAGAGGCTGGGCCATCTTGCTCTCAACTAAAGAACTTGGCATCCGTATAGCTACAATATTGAGACAGTCTTGATTTCCCCAAAAATTCTTTCTTCCCGAACCTCACGATCAAACTTGAGACATTGGTGCAGGGTTGAGGGAAGAATCTTGTCTTTGTGCAACCATGGCCTTCCCAGCATCGTTCGAGACGAGGTATCTACGTTGAGTACATGAAAGCAGACTCGCCCATTTAGTTCTCCAATGCAAACCCGGAGAGAGATTGCCCCCATAGTTGTAGACTTGTTCAGGTTAAAGCCTTTCATGGTTACGTCTTATGAGTTTTGGTCCTGAGCGGATAATAACATGGTTCGGAGAGTCCGTAGAGGAAGCAAGTTAACAGCAGAACCGGGGTCAATGAGGCTACGGGAAATTCTTGTTTCATTCACTTGCCCCCAAAGGCCTGCCTGCTATGGTCGCGATCCCCCAACATCATGTCCTCCGTGGTGAACGTAATGGCTCCCGCCGTCTCAGCGTAAGCTACCTCACGAGACTTGGAAAAGCTTGGCGAAGTCAGTCTGAGACTTTGCTGGATCAACTAACGCGTCTATGAGAGCAGTGCGGAGTTCCAGTGATAGCATCAACGCCTCGCACGTAGACAGTCAAAAGAGCCGGGATCTTCCTCAAATGAGCTAGGACGTTGTCATCCACGCAGTTGCTTCCCTTGTTTGTGGCCGAAGACTGGAATGAGAGGTCCATGCCAGCTCTTTGTGCTGTATTGACTACCAGTAGAACTGCTTTGACTATGGCTAGTAGTACTAGGCACTGCTGCTTCCATGAAAGTTGTAGTCTACTCTGTATGCTTAGTTGACTACTCCGACAGATCGGCTTACCCTATTTGCTTCCCAACTGTTCGGGCTACCAAACTACTGATCCACTTCCAACTTCTTTGTCTTTCGCCTATGCTAGTTGACTGCTCTAGCTACTCACTGCTGCTTACCCCAATGCTCTGACTATTCTCACCGAGATCATTGTTGACCGTACTTGCTTGCCTGAAAGCTCTGGTTGAACTACCCTGTCTGCTTTTCGTGGACCAGAAAAGAAGTACCGATGTCAGGAGATGGAAGTCAGGTTGACGAGGCAGTGACGTAGGATAAGGCTCTTTGGTGAACCAGACTATGTCTATCCTATTGAGCCAAT